CATTCGGGAGGTAATTGCCTCCCGCTTCTCTCCACCAATTGAGTGTATTCATTAGAGATTCTATCAAGTATCTCCTCAAAGTAAGGTGGAGCGCTTTCCGCATCTGACCTAGTTGAAGAGGTACTTGACAGACTCTCTAATGACATACTCTCTGAGAGCATAAATTGGACATCACTGGACGTTGGATGTCCATAGAGAACTACGGGTTGTTTTTTCATAAGAATAAGAGGGTTGACTTTGTTTGTGCTCTGCTCCCCCCAAAAAAAGAGAGAGACTTATTCTTGCTTGCTCTCCCCAAAGAGAGAGACTTTATATATATGTGGTTGGTTGTTGACCAACGGAAAGCATGGGAGTTTTTGGGCGTGAATCTTCTATTTCTATACGATATTACCAATACTGCCTACCAGACTCGATGAGACTTCTATCCGGCGTAGAGCAAAGGGGAACCGAACCCTGCAATGATTATAAGAGCCGTAAGCTCAATGACACCGAGCGGAAATACACAGTACAAGAAAAGGAGATGGCCGCCATAGTGCACTGTCTACGCACTTGGAGACACTATCCGCTCTATTTCCAAACACAGAAGAAGCTCAGCCCTAAGCAAGGTGGCAAGACTTCTTGGCTGAGTTCGATATGTGTATCGAGTATAAGCCAGGACGCACGAATCTAGTGGCGGATGCGTTAAGTCGGAAAGCAGAGCTTGTGAGCTTGAAGCTACAGGGGATAACTGCTGTGAGCTAGTTTAGGAGCACCCTTTCTGATAGGATCAAGGAGGGTCTACAATATAACGCAGTAGCTAGAAGCCTACTACAAGCTGTCAAGGAAGAAAAACGTCGCTTTTGGGAAAAGGATGGTCTGCTCTACATCAAGGGGAATAATCTTTTCGTCCCAAGGTAGGATAACATACGTAGGGACTTGTTGAAGTAGTATCACGACACTCGTTGGACAGGGCATCCCGGTCAGCATCGAACAATGGCGTTGTTTGGCGCTCGATTTTTTTGTGCCTGAACTTTCTTTTTATTTGGAAAGAGCCTACGGAGGCGCCTGTCTGTTGGAGCGATTATCCAGTATATCCGCTGCTATTATCCGACCTATGACTGAGCAGGAACGACCTCTCGAATATTATATTACAGACAGGCCAGGACTCTATACATTATGGAACCCTCGTTTGCAGTTGACTACCTCTCTCTTACGCTACTTCGATGGAATGCAACATGAGGAAGCCTGCTACTATGAGATTACTATTGCTATCGATACCAAGCTATTGATGAATGTTCGCCATATTTCGACTATGGCAGGGCTTTAGCTCCTAAGATGTAAACACTCCTACACTCCTTTCTCCTGTGCTTCTGTTGCGTATCTTGGCTCTTGCTACGGTTGAGTTGAACCAAGCCCTTCGCTGCCGCTCTCTAAAACCCTTGTCAATCTTTACTGGTGGTAAACCTTACTTGCCTCTTTGCCTCGGGAACATGATCTGCTACTAGGGTTCCAAACCTTTACTAGTTTTGGACGCGGATATCGACTATAAACAGATGTGCCTTACTCTATTTGGAATGAGTTCATCGATGCACTGCGTTCCTTGGGGAACGAAAAGGTAAACGAAAGCCATAAGATCGACTAAGCTTTCGTTAGTTTGCTTTGGTTTGGCTTGCTTCTGGTTCATTTTCTTACTAAAAAGGGAGGAGGAATCTTTCCTGTAGTAGTTGGAGTTGATAAAATAAGCCGTACCTTGACCATCGCCCATTAGTGCCCTTTATCTGACGGTCTCCGTTGGCCACTTGGTCGTCTAGAAAATCATAGAAAGGGGCTAGGCACATGAAGAAACTAGTCTTCCTGCTTTTCTCTCTTAGAGCTTACTCCTCTTATAGGACTAGTCAGCAATTCTTCCTTTCCTTGTGAATATGGCTACTTTACTATTCTTCGCATCGAAGAAAGTAAGGACGTTAAATAGGGGCACTCTATCTTGCAAGTGAACTAAAGGCTAGGCTCAATCATTCCTTTGCTCGAATGCCTTGTTCTGTACTGTAGCAAAAGAAGACGCTTTGGGAAGAAACGCTCCTTGAACGGAGAGGAAGCAGGCTAACTAAACCCAGGGCAACCCATTCAAAGAAGACTTTCAGCCCTTGGCATAGAAGATCTGACTTCGGGCTGCTGGAGGAAGAACCGTTCTTAGAGTGATCGTAGACAGTCTTAATGGCACATCAGTAACAATTTTTGAAAGTAGGAGCCCAAAGCCTATCGATCATTGAACTATAGAGTGGAGTAAGGAGTAAGAAAGCGATGTCTTAAAAAGCCTTCTGTCTAGCTCTGCACATGGTGGCTGCTGCATTAAAAAAAGTCTTTTAATCTGCATTTTATTTATCAGTTAAGATCTAGTAAGAAAAAAGGGAATTGCTTTATCCTGCAAGTAAAGTAAGGAAGACTCTGGCTTAGCTCATTCACTCCTAAACAATAGAAAGTTGCACATTCGATCACCTACTCCATTGACAACGGATTTCACTACCATTCGCATTTTTGGGCAACTTTCACACTCTCCTTTGCCACTGCATAACTAGATCAGATCACACAGACAGACAAAAAGACAACAAAAAAGAAGATGAAAAATGGCAGGTTGGGGAATAATAAGGAAGAGTCAGCTGCTGACGAGTCTGCTATATATAGTTTTTTTCACTTTATTCCCGTTGTCGAAAGACCGGGTAAGATAAGCAAGAAGTCTTTGAGCGAAGAAGTTGTCCTTGGATAAGTGCGAGAATATACCTTTCAAAGTCAGTCCCTCAGGTCGGTACTTCCATGGACATGGTAGCCACGTGTTATTACCCCCATTGGCAGAGCTAGACGATCTTCACTCTCTCGATCCCTTTGAAAACAATTTGCCTATCTATTTGATCTGACCAGGTAAATCGACCTATACCCCAGCGTACCAGAGCTTTTCTACCCGCGTAAGATCTTTTTTTTTTTATCTTAGTCAAATGATCGATTCACTCCTCAATCGCAGCAGGCAGACCTTCTTAATAATAGATCATTGCAAACCCTTCTACGCCTATCTTCCCCTCTGCGCCTTGAAGTGCACGAAGACCCTATTACTTAAGCGGGTGCTATCACTTAAGAAAATCTCCGGGTCATTCTTCAAGACTACCACCTTCCTTCTTTTCGGGCATTGGAAGATGAATCAACTCCATATAAGCTGGATGACCCGGGCCTTCTTTGTGGCTTGGTGTTAACTGTCGCACTATCAGACCTTTAAGGTTAAGTTAGTGTTCCATGAACTCAATCCCACATAAATGCTGTGGCATAAGTTATCTAGCTACATTCTATTACCGGTTGACACCCCCTTGAAACTTGATTTAATAAGTCTTATGGGATAACATAAACCAAGTATGCCTCTATCAATTGGATGTTTGAAAAGTCATCAAAAAATCTCGTAAGAGAGGAAAGAATCTTGTTCCTAAAAATCCTATGTCTTTCTTTTTCTTGGTTGGTAAACCCAACCGGCGATTTCCGACAAGTCTTTCTTCATTTTTAGAGCAAGAAGCGGAACTACAACAAAATGAGATTCGTCTTGCCGGGTCTTTATCGCCTTTCGCCGGTAGAAATGACTTAATCAAGAGAGAACAAGCAGAAGTGATAAACTATACGATAGAACCAAACTCAACAGAGTAAATGGCACCAACTGATTCAATAGCTTCGGTTACGCCTTTGACTTTCCTAATCCTAATGCCATGGCCCTTCCAAGGCCTAATGCTATTCCTCCAACAGATGAAATAGCTGCTTCTTCGAATGCCTTATGTCAATTTCTTCTTCAATCGATTCATCTCGGTCTAACGACTGCATGGGCTAGCTGAACCCGTGGAAAAGAAAAGGCTTGATTGCCCCTGGGCTGGGCTCAACTCACTAGGAAGATAGAACCAAAATGAGTAGTAGCGCTAGCGGCGCAGAAGGAGCTTGACACCACATCTTTCAAGAGTCCCCTTGAAGTCAAAAGAGGGAAGGCAGACTTGCCTTTCTAAGCTTAGTAAGCCATCGAGGCTTTTCCTTCTGCTCCTAGGTTTCATTGGGTTACGATTGGTTCACGAACGATAGAAGAAGAAAAGAATTTAGGATTCGACTAGCTTTTAGCTTCAAGTGGTTCAGTCTTCTTTCAAGCCCTTTGTTTAAGATTGGTAGCAGTCCCTTTTTAGCACCACCTTTCCTTTTTGTGGGAGTAGGAGTCTTTCCTCTAGCCGTTGAGAGTTCAGCCATTGGAGTGCTTCGTAGTTCGTAGGCAGTGGCAGTCCTAGGCTGTCATTTGCATATAACTTAATGCTACTGGGGATGCCCTTGGTGGATTCTATCTTCTCTTGGTGGAGTAACTTGCTTACAGTACACAGGGCGTCGTCAGTCGTGAATCCTATATATGCCTATATAATGATATGGAAAGGGATTGTCAAGTGGAAAAAGACCATTCGATTCCCCTCTCCCGTTGGTCGAGTTACTTCATACCTTGACCGGATCACATAGCGTTAGCGGAGTGGTAAACTTCGCAGCAGGACCAGCAACTAGGGTTGTTCACAGAGCAGCCGTCTTTCCCTCTCAAGCGGAGAAGACTGGTGACATGTCCGGTAGGGATGGTTCTTCTCGACAGATTAAGCTACTTACTAGAGTTCGGGTATTGAACAAGCGGGTGGCAACTTGCCCGATAAGAAAAGTAGCCCGAGTGAAAAAGTGCTTTTATTAGTAGCTTTGGAGTTATAGTTGTAGCTAGGAGTTGCTAGCAGCTATGAGTTCCGAGTTGACGAGATCAAAAACAAATCTGTCCCTTTGTGGGACTGGTGACACCTGTACCACACTCTATGGCACACACCCCAAGTTGTAGTAGACGAAGATGGTCACCTAGGATAGGCAGACAAACCTGAACCTTATAAAGCTTAGGTTGGCTCAAGCCACTTCCACTTTACCTAAAGTGTGATGTGAATACAATTCTTTCAATAGGCTGAGGCTTCAGTCGACCATTAGCCAGGAGTGATCTCTTTTCGAACATAGGGGCATGCCTCTTTCAGCCCTGTGTCAGCTTAGCAACGCAAATAGACAGGAAAGAGGCCGGGAGCTGAGCTACCTCTACGAATAAGGGAAAGTCCTACTCGCTTTGACTATTCCTACGAGCTTTAGTAGTTTAAACCTGATCTCTAAAAACAGAGGGGAAGCCAGAAAAAGTTCCGACTATCTATGACTGGCCCGATGACTACGACTATAGGGATTCTTCTCAGTCTGTCTTTGTTTCCAGCAAAAGCTATGAAAGAAAGCTCAGCTTAGGCAAAAGCAACTCTCTTACCTGACTCATATCCTTGAAACTCAACCCTTTTTCGCCTTAGGAGCAGAGCAGCTCCATTTCAAAGGTTAGGCGCGATAGCCACTCGGCAAGAAGGAGATGAGCCATATGTGGACCAGATGGAGGGAAGGGGCTACCCCTATTAAGCAAAGAGGTACGATCTTTATCGATTATCCAATAACTTTCCTTGGTCCAACGGGAGGGAGTTTGAAAGATCCCATAGCATCAGGGAAAGCGGTTACCACAAACGAGAGACCAGGAGCAAAATGCCACTCTACTAGACGGAGAGGAGAGGGCCCAGCTTCACTGATTGAGGTTAGGGTTCGGGGGGACGAGTCAGAGGCAGTCCCAAGAGCGAAAGTCACTGATAGCCGCATTGAGTGGGTCTTCGGGAGAACATGAGTATCACCGGTGTAGTGCAGCTCGAGGATAAGCCTTCGCGTCCCCAAAGCTGTTTGGATTGTCTTATCTGTCTTCAACAACCGATCAAGCAATAAAGGAAGTGTTAGCCTATTGTCGGGGACTAGTTCCCTTCAGCTGACAGCTCTGACAGACTGCTTTGCTTAGGCATCATCAATAAAGACAATCAATCGCCCATGTCAATTAGACAGGGAAATGGCAAAACCAAGGGAAGAAAGCACACCCAATAAAAGCAGGTATCCGTTTTTTCCCCTTCCTCTGCCATCTATCATTTCTGAGGAAAAAAACTCTATCCTTGAGGAGGTAGTAGGTAGAAAATTCTGAACCTCACACCTCTATGCTATGAAAGAAAACAAGAAAAACTGACCCCCTTTCTTGAGGGGAGATCATAGGTCCCCAGAGGCCAGTAGCTACTACTAGGTAGGCAAGGAGCAGCTCAATTGAATTAGGAACGAAGAAGCTCGAACATCGGGATATAGGGGTCCCAAGCCCCATTGATTGGTTATCCCACCCCCTGAGATCGAGACAAAAGAAAAGACAAACAAGATGAAAATCGTCTTCTATTCTTCTACATACGAAATTTTCTTTCCTATTTGTCTTTTGAAAAGCTGCAGCTGCTAAGACCAACAAAACGTAGTTCTCAGGGAAAATAGTTCCTAACCCATTACTCAGTAATACTAAGTATTAATGGCCAAGAGATCCTCAAAGGCAACAGACCAATGAACAGCGGGAGAGTAGCGCCAAGCCACTCGAGCGGGATAAGAAGATCAATCTACTTTTTGAATTGCCCTTCACTCTTGAAAGTCAGCAACGGACGAAAGGGGTGAAATGGTAGCAGCGGGAAGCAAAGCCAACGAAAAGGCATCTCATTTCATTGATGATTTCGACCCAGGCCGACATTTGAGATAAAGGAAGGAAGTGACATCATATATAAAGAAAAGGAAGAGAATGCCCTGAGAGAAAGGGAATCATCATAGGCTTTTAAGTGAAGGAGAGAGACAGGACTTGCTAGGAATTGAATCAATAGGCTCAGAAGGCGATTTAAAGCTTGATTCGTAGCAAACCTTACCTTACTTGACTCTATCAATGACTTTGGAATCGACAGAGGATATTCATTTTCTAACTAATGGCGGATCTTCCTCAAAAGGAAGAGAACTGAGACGCTGGGGAAGGAAGGAAATGATTGAACATAGGGAAGCTGTAGGAGTCATACTATAAAGAAAACCTGAGGCCGAACATTGCTGCCTTCGATACATGCCTGGTCGAAATGTGTGATTGCTTTATATTCTTCCTGAAAAACAAAGAGGGCATTTTCTGCTGCAATCAGTTACTTCTTTGCCATACAAATGCGGAGATTCTGTTGTTGGGGAGGATCCCGTTTTAGTAGGGCAAAGTCCGTCCCTTTTCGAAAAAAGTGACACAGCACAGATAATATCAGACTTAGAGAGATGAAGAAGAGGGGGAATGAAACTGTGCGTAGAATCAACGGTAAATATCATCTCTGTCTTGGTACTTGCCCGAAGAAGACGAATCAATCAGTCTTATTCTAACCTGTCAAGCCAGTGAAGTTCTATGAGCTGAGGAAAGGAAATGAGCTCTCTGGTTTGGAATTCCGCTGTGGCTCTAAGTCATCTCCTACGGGGTACCCGCTCTCTTATCTTAAATCAGTGTGCACCGAGGGAGTCAAGATTTATAGAGTAAGTGTGCAGTGGACCCATTAGCCTATTTTTCATTCAACTAATTCATAGTTCACTTAGCCCTCTAGCTTCAAGCTATCAGTCAAGTTAGGAGGAGGGTTGAATCTAAACTTCCTTTCCTTCCTCCAACTTCTTAGCCCCGATCTTTGGAATTTCCTAGTGACCAAATTTCTCTTTCCGTGATAGCTTGTGATTCCTGAAAGACGGGCAGACTTACTTGCTGATGGCAAAAGGACTTGAAGAGTGAGGGCTTTCTCGATTCTCGATTAAAGATAGAATGAGAAGTTGATCCCCGATTCCATTTCCTTAGGCAGGCTGAGGTCGATACTCTTTCGCGCTTGGTGGCATCTTTCTGTCATATCGTGAGGGCTTCGGGTTCATAATGTTCTCAATCAGAAATGAGACATGAGATGCAGTCACCCATGCCCATGAAGGTCAATAAGTAAAGTCGCTATCTCATATTCCCCCGAAAAAGCGGCTGTTGTCTCTTTTCTAGTCTTCCCTGTTTGCTTGCCAGTCATAGCAATAGTAGAAACTTCTTCCCCTCGTCCGTCCCCTCGGTCACTCCGTTCCTGTCCCGATGATAGATAGAATATCATAAGATAACTACTGGAATCTTCCAACTTCAAATAGCGTATAAAAAAAAGTGCTTTTCCCAGGCTCGAAACTGATCGTAGTAGAAGTAGAGGTGGCAGGGCCAGACTTTGAGAATTCATAAATGCGGCTAATCAAAAGGCTCGGCACTCACCTGATAGGGATCTTTTTCACTTGAACTATGCTTCAAACATCAACTGAGATAACATCAACCAATCCGGGAATGTAGTTCTGAGGGCTTAGCGATCAGAGAAGCGTAGCAGCATCGGCAGAGGAGAACTGAATGCCACTTCTGAGACTGAAACCTCTCTTTGCTTTGATAAAGAAATCTATCAAGAAGGATGACTAGGACTAGCCTTTCTTGGGGCTTTGTTTCTAGGATCGGAATACAACTCAAACCAAGTGAGCGGCTCGGGATAGAAAGGTTCCAAGAGCTTAGTGGAAAGGTCAGGTGCGAAGCGCTAGTTCCATGCCTTCTACTTAGGAAAGCCCTCAATCTTCAAGCACTGTGCCCAGCGTTGATGAATCTTCTATCAGGTTTGATTTCGACCCTGATTCCCCTGGCACCTCTCTTCCAGAAAGCCAGAAAGCAGAAGCTAAGGAAAAGGCATTTTAGGGGATGACTCTATCTATGGGCCCAAATGCCACTCAATTTCAAAGGTGAGTAGCGTAGACACTTGACCGATAGGTTGCGGAGCGTGAAGACAAAGACATTCCAAGTACTAAAATGACAAGCAGAAGTAGGAGCGATAGCCACATACTATGATTATGAATAAAAGGCCCTAGCCAACCCCAGTCAAGGGTAGGCGGAAGAAGGGGTATTCTACTCAAAGACCGGTCGGAAAGGGAAAATTCTATCCTGCCTGATTGATCACCGGCGTCGAATGCAATCTTTTCATTATCCTCGATTACCGGCATAGAATGGATGAGCGCTCATGAGTTCCCACTATCGAATCATCTCAGTTCCTATGGAGGGCATTGAAAGCTGAAATCAAAAGACATCAAGGCCTAAGTCAGACAATGATGATCTTCTCTTAAAATAGCAAGAATAGCTGGTGGAGGACTCTGCACCCAGTAAGGTCGACACAGTCAGTCAGGAAGATGCTTTGCCACCCAATCGGCCGAAGCATTGGCTAATCTGTTCACCCTTTATACCGACCAGCTGTGGTGGGACATCAGGAGTTGCTGCACATCATAGGCCTCAGACTGCGATCTGTAGACGACTTTTTACTAAGAAAAGCTTTCAAGACCTGAGATGAATCTGTTTTCATACATACAAACAGAAGATAGCTCTAGAGAAAAAGCCAGGTCAGAACCTTTCCTAAGTGTAAGTGCATGAGCCTCCGCCATGTCCACCGAAGAAAGAGTCATTTTCTTTATCGCCGAGCGTCTTTCGAGTCTCATGTTGACTTTTCTCTTTCATGTGAGACTTCGCCTTAAGAACTAGGGCTGAGCCCATACAACTCTTATTGTTTTAACACTACTCTGCGGGAGATTGGTATTAAACCGAAAGCCTAACCTGGACTACTAACGGCTTCTTCTCTTGTTAGAGGAAGCCCTGGTTCAAAGTCTTCTTTATGTTACACGTAGCAACTCTTCTTGTTCAATCCTTTAATCGGAACGACGAGAGAGTGACTAAGCCGAAAAGGTAGAGCGGGAACTGGTAACCCGGCTTGGTTCATCGATGACCTCAAAACCAGTAGCAACCCTAGCTTAGCCTCTTTCTGAGCGCTGTGCTCTATCTCCTCTCTTCCCTACAGCACCCTTGCTTGAGTGCTATGCGCGCGATTGCTTCCTTATATAGCTAGCTTCTTTGTTTTCTTTGATAAGTATCTCCTTACTAGACTAGCTTCTTTGAGTGACCCAGGATAAATTCTTCGAACAAAGGAAAGCTAACCGCTCGGGCTTCCCTTGGGGGAATCCCTGCGCTCGCCTAGCCGCTACCGCTCGGGCTTAGCCCTTCGCTTCAGAGGAAAGCTAACAAGAGGAAGAGGTTCTGTCTACCCGGTCGGTTCCCTCCCTCCGGTCTTAGCCCTTGCTTTCCCTCCAATCTTTCTGGCATGGCGTTCCTTGCCCTTCAATCTTTCAGGCATAGCAGGGCTTTCCCTTCACGCTTTCTGGCCTTGTTGTCTTGGCTTGCCCTGTCTTGTTGTCTTGCTTTGTTGCCGTTCCTTTCCCTGTTGCCTGCCCTCTCCTGCCTGACCTCCCTTGCCCTGCCTTACTGGACTTGTAGTGGTACGGTCGTTTTGCCTTCCTTGCCTTAACCCTAAGAAGACGATTTATGAAGACTTTTATTCGATGATGGATTAGGATAGAATCACTACTCGCTTACATGCATACTCTTAATGAGGACTCCCTCCCTTTTGCTTGCTTTAGGGCTGTCTTGATATGTATGATGAGAATCAAAACTAGCTGTCTTTCGCATACTAGCCTCCCTTGCTGACTACTCCCATTCATATGAATACTTGAGAAACACTATTCTAAAAGTGATAGCTGTTACGTGCCTGCCTGCCTGACCACTCGAAAGAAGTCTTTCTGATAGCTGGAGTCCCTCCCTTTCTAAGGCTTCTGGCTTCCTGTCTTCTTTCTTTCTGTCTTTTAGAAGCTTGCGTCATCCAGTGGTATCCTTTGCTTACTTGCTTACAGAAGAACTCCCTGTCTTTCAGTGCTTGAATCCCGGATCAGAGGAACTGCGTGCTGGTTTGCCTATCTGAGTACTTGCATGAAAGAGCATACTAGTCTCCGAGCTCCCTTTCTTATGGTGCTAGGCTAGGTCTGGTCTCCCTGGTGGCTTTGGTAAAGAGTTCGCTTGGGTGGTGGCTGTGAAGTTATAGCTGGGTGCTTTCTTTATTCAATAGCATAGAGAAGAAGAACAACTAGCTTCGCTTGGCTTTACGATGGGGAGCTAACGAACGCTCCCTTGTGCTTGGCTCGCTTTACTGGAGAAGAACCACTCTATAGCTTCTGGTTGAGTAAGAGAATACCTGACGACTCTAATGAAAGAGCTGGAACTTCTTCCCTGCGCCTACCTGACAACTATAATGAATGAGCATCAGAACCACTCGCTCTGAAAGGGCTATGTGTATATACTTGGCTTCTTGCTTTCTGTGATTCGCTTATAGCTCCCTTTCACCTCTACACTCCAGGTTGCTGGCCTTAGGAAGCTGACTGTTATAGCTTCTTTCGCTCCCCCTTCCACTCATATGATCTATATGTTACTATCTTTCTGGTTCTACTGATGGATAGCTTGCTAGAATGAGCTGACTGTCTTCTTTCTGGCTTTCATGAAGAAGCGTGCATTAAGAAGCGAGCATGAATGAGCAGCCTGGCTTGCTTTATTGAATTACGGATCCGAACTTGCCTTGCTTAGAGCGGAGCTGGCTTACAGGACTACTTCAAACTCGAATGAGAAAGAGAGCCATCCTCTCCCAATCTTCCTTGCTTACGGGGTTACGGGGATTCAATACCTGATATCAGAACCACTAGCTTCCAGAAGTGCGATAAGTGATAGCTTCCACAAGTGCTTACCTTGTCCCGGTTGGAATCCCGGAGGAGAACTACTGGCTAAAGGAGAAGATACACTCGTGTACCGGACGACTTCCCACTCCCTTTCTTTAAAGAGCTTACTTGCCTTCTCATCTCAGTGCTTCCCTTCTGTCTGGCCTTCGCTATCGGACTCTACCGTCAAACTCTACTTATAGCTGGCTTACAGGATCGGTCGCTAACGCTCCCTTTCTGACGGGGTTGGGATTGGTTCATACCACAGCTGCTTGACCGAGTTGACCAGGTGCAGGATAGAAGCCAGGAAGAAGCGACTATCAGACTGAAAGCTCTGTTATTCGAGTGGTGATTCCAGAGTAGTCAGTAAGGCTAGCTCGACCTATACTAACCTCTAAGCGAAGCAAGAAGCACTGTCAGACTGAAAGCCTTCATTAAGAAAATATGCTTATTCATGAGAGTAGTCCAGTAAAGAAAGCAAACCAGACTTCTCGCTCTGTCATGATAGTCTTTCTGATCCTGTATTTAGTATGCATTTCTATACATGCCCCCTAGATGAGCGAACTTTACCAGCAAGCACGGAAGCAATAAGCACTTACAGGGAGTCCGTCCACTAAGCTCTAAGTGAGAGTAGTAAGTAAGGCCGGCTCTAAGCTCTAAGGAAGAAAGAAGCACTGGAAGCGATCTATTAAGCAGCTTAATCCTAGTTCTTCTTATAAAGTATGCAAGTATAGAAAGAACATACCCGAAGCAAGGCAGAGGGGAGACTACTTTAAGAAGGAAGAAGGGAGAGACCGTAAGGCCAGGAGAACAGAGAGGGAAGCGGAGACTACTATCAGACTTTCGAGTGGTAAGGTAGGCAGGCTAGCACGGATAGCGAGTAGTGATTCTCCGGTATTCCAGAAAGAAGAAAGGGAGACAACAAGGGATACTAGTCAGCGTCTAATGCAGGAAATAGAGTGGTTATTCGAAAGGCAGCAAGTTCAGAAACAAAGCCAGCTGAAAACAAAATGAGCAAGAAAACGAGCAAGAAAACGAAGAAGCATAAGCAAGTAAATACTTAGTATTAATACTTAGTATTAATACTTAGTATTACTGAGTAATGGTAATGGTAATGGTCTTACTTAGTCATGCAAGTAATACTTAGTATTACCGAGTAATGGTCTTACTTAGTAATGTAGGGCAGCAAGAAAACGAAGAAGCATAAGCAAGTAAATACTTAGTATTAATACTTAGTATTAATACTTAGTATTACTGAGTAATGGTCTTACTTAGTCATGCAAGTAATACTTAGTATTACCGAGTAATGGTCTTACTTAGTAATGTAGGGCAGCAAGAAAACGTATGCGCGTGCTAACGCAGCAAGAAAACGCTATACAGCAAGAAAACGGCTGCGCTAACGCAGCAAGAAAACGGATGCGCTAACGCAGCAAGAAAACGGATGCGCTAACGCAGCAAGAAAACGGATGCGCTAACGCTATTACCTGTATTGAGCTTTCGCGGATTACTAAGTAATACTAAGTATTGGCGCTCGTCCGTTGCTTGTTCCTGTATTGAGCTTTCGCGGATTACTAAGTAAGACTAAGTATTGGCGCTCGTCCGTTGCTTGTTCCTGTATTGAGCTTTCGCGGATTACTAAGTAAGACTCAGTATTGGCGCTCGTCCGTTGCTTGTTCCTGTATTGAGCTTTCGCGGATTACTAAGTAAGACTCAGTATTGGCGCCATTACTTAGTAAGACTTAGTATTACCTTGCTTGTTGGCTAACGCTGTTGTTAGATAGGCTTTCGCGGATTACTAAGTAAGACCATTACCATTACCATTACTCAGTAATACTAAGTATTAATACTAAGTATTAATACTAAGTCTTTATTGGCGCCCTACATTACTCGGTAATACCATTACCATTACTCAGTAATACTAAGTATTAATACTAAGTCTTTCTTGTATGGGCCTTGCTTGTTCCCTTCCCTTATAGTGGCTTTCGCGTATTACTAAGTAAGACCATTACCATTACCATTACTCAGTAATACTAAGTATTAATACTAAGTATTAATACTAAGTCTTTATTGGCGCCCTACATTACTAAGTAAGACCATTACTAAGTAATACTAAGTATTGCTTGTATAGGCCTTGCTTGTTCGTTGGCTTTCTTGCAAGTTTTCTTGCTCATTATTAAGTATTACTTGTTCCAATAAAGACTTAGTATTAATACTTAGTATTAATACTTAGTATTACTGAGTAATGGTAATGGTAATGGTCTTACTTAGTAATGTTCTTGCTCGTTTTCTTGCTCCTTGCTTGTTGGCTTGTACGAGTGGTTGGTGATGCCGTTTGGGTTGACGAACGCACCCAGTACGTTCATGAGGCTGATGAACGAGGTGCTCAGGCCGTGGATCGGTAAGTTCGTCATTGTGGATTAGGAAACTCTTCTTGTCTTTAGTCGGAGTCGGCTCGAACACTTCGAGCATTTGAGGTTTTCAATCGGTTGAGGGAGGAGCAGTTGTTTATCAACCGAGAGAAGGGTGAGGCATAATTCTTGGGGAACTCATCTATTTTGGATTTGTAGTATCCCGAGAAGGCCTCAAGATGGACAAGGCGAAAGTCAAAGCTTGGAGTGGCCAGTGCTGAAAACGGCTACGGAAGTGAGGAGTTTTCACGGCCAATTTCTATCTCAATCTGATCAATTGAAGTCAGTGAAGTGGCTGCCGGAAGGAAGGATTGTATGAAGAAGGAGTCCCATTTCCGGTGGACGGAGGCGGCACAGAAATCGTTTGATGCCTTGAAGAAGAGAAGAGGATTGTCAAGGCGCCGGTTCTAGCTCGGATTTGGAAAAGCTCTTTGAAGTGGAGACGGAATCGGAAAAAGAACCTCTGGTGATTTCATCTCGAGCGGACGAGGGAAAGCCGATTGCATTTTTCAGTGAGAAGCTAAACGAGGCAAGGAAGAGCTTGTCTTCTTCCGACAAAGACAAGCGTTGTATGCATGGGTGTTTAAAGCACTGGAGGCATTACCAACTTCCGAAGGAATTTCTCGTGTACACGGACCGCTCTAAGGTTTCTTCAGACGCTGATCTTCACTGGTCGGTGAGAGGCATTGGTAGTCTAATATGGGTAGCTTCTTATCTACAGAGTTTGACCTTTAAGAAAGGACGGGTACTGAACTAGTAGATACGGTTGAGTCAGTTGTTGATCCAGAAGCGGTAGAAGTGGTAGTAGCATACCTTCCATATCCAGAGCTAGAGACAAGTGATGGCTTTCCCTGTACAATAGACCCCGTAGATCCAGTTGATTATGCTCGCGCTCATGATAGGGATTCAGTTTATGGCGTGAGGTTCAGTTCCTTATCTAGAAGCATACCTGGATATATACCCATAGTGGCTTCCATACCTCTCTCCGGTAGAGCTAACAGCATATCAACCTATGACTAGTAGACCCATACCAAGATCCAGCAGTAGACTGTCGCATTTACAGATCTCTTTCGTCATCCTGGGTCACTCACCGTACAGAGCAGATTGAAGGCCATTTAGAGAAGGTTCAAGATCCATACCCTAAGGGGAAAGGAACAGGGGTATAGGCAGGATATAGCCGTGAGCTTAAGTGGATTCAGTAGATTATGCAGATTAAGCCATCTACTAAGCCGTCTAAGTCAAGCCCATCTAAGCCAGCCTTAGCCAGTGATCCATACACAGTAGATCCATAGCTTCTATACCCGGGTGACCCAGTCGCATATGCAGTAGCTCCAGATCGATACCCCGAAGCACCCCTTACACGTGGTCGAGACCCATACCCCGACCTACACAAGTGGGTTTAGAACCCACATTTTGAAAAGGCCATTTAGAGAAGGTTCCAGGTCCAAACGCGGAGGCAGTTTCAGTCCTTGTCGCAGCGCAGTAGTTAGTAGGTGATCCAACACCAGAGATAAGAGACGCAGCAGATTCAGATACTGACCTTAGTGATATAGATCCATACCTAGGTACAGAACGAGACCCGTTAGTGAGGTCCATATCGGTAATAGAAAGACCTGCCACCAAAAGCATTCCGATGGAGCAGAAGTAGACCCTTCCCCCGCCATAATAGCACCACCTAGCTTCGCATCTGGATAGTAGTAGCACATATCTGTATATAGTGATCGTTATAGGGAGAATTATACCCCATATAGAATAGAGTTGACCTAGCCTAGCGACATCCATCCCTTGTCTCCGACCGGTTTCACTCTGAAAATGGTTCTAAATAGTGGTATACTCAGGCTAGCGAAGAGGACAACCGAACCAACATATTAAGAAGTTGTTAAGGTCTCGGTTCCGTCTATATTCATAGAAGGTGATGTCAAGCTTTAGTTTTCATTTATTAAGATAGGTTCAGAAGAATATCCTTGGCTAAATAAAAGAAAGAAAGAAAGCCGAGCACGACTCCTATAACTTTCCCTGGCTTATTAGTCAGTCACTTCAGGCTTGAGTCACAAGCGCTAGCACATCGGGCTTCTTAGCCTAAAAAAGAAGTGCTTTCCACCTCTTTCTTGCTGCAGTTGCAGGTCGAAGATGAACCTTGCTGTTTAGTTTCTGCGTGACAAATACGCTGGATTGTGTTACGCGAAAATAACGCCATGCCCGGGATATAACTATTGCTGCTTTGCTTACTCCAATCCTAAACAAGCATCAAAACGCACATAGGCTAGCGTGAGCGGTAAGGAGAGAAAGAAAGCAGCAAGCCAGCTAGCCCTATCAAGTAAAGGCACTAGCAGCTGAAAAACTAGACTAGCTAGCCTAAAGGCTAGGCTAGCTAGTCCCTTCGCTTGCCCCTCATTGATGGGTATGGTACCTGCATCACTTGCTTGCTTCACTTGGTACCTACTCCCTTCATTCCTAAGTTTTGTACAGCTATGTCAATATTTCTATGGTACTTCCATCCACGGATTTTTGAAAGAAAGAAAGAAAAGAAAGACTGATATTCACTTTCAAAGATTGGCATCAGTCGGTGAGGTGAGAAGAGCAATGATTACCTAAGTAATGGCAGTCTTTCCCCCACCCCCAAACCAATCATTTCTTTCTCCTATCCTAAAAGTCATCTCCCTCGTATTGAGACGGGGAATAATCAATCGTGGGTGCGGGATTCCTTCTTCCAATTTGATCTTTCCTCTTCGCTCTTTCTTTGATTTTCCAAATAATTATCCTAGCAGAATTGTGTGACGATCCCTGAGGGGTATCATGCCTTATATCCATCGGGATTTCAAGCAAGGAAACGAATGGATCGAATTGCGTGAGGTCTTCCCCTTATTCTTCTCTTCTTCTTTAAACCGGACTGAAGAATCTGGTGGCGAATTTCCTCTTTCAAACTCTTTTCTCGGCAAATTCTCCGCGCTAGCTTTACCTAAAGCTGATATGGGCAGGAACGCTATGCCAGAAAGATTGAAGGGAAAGCAAGGGCTAAGACCGGAGGAGGAAAGCGAACTAACACTGTTCTAATAGAAAGGGGGAGTCCCTCTTTGCGGTAGATAACGCAACCGAACAAAAAATGAAGCTTTCAGTCTCGCAAAGCATCTGGGCGAGCCCCTCCCCCCGGAAACAGCCAGCGAATCGATAACTGAACAAGAGGAAGTAGAGCGTCTCACGACTCTATATGCTGTACCACATACTAAGACCAAAAGCCGTTCTTAATAGAAGTCCCCAGGAGCTGGTTCCTTGAAAACTCTTCCCTTGACTTCTATACGAACTGGTCAAGATTTCACTTCTTTTTCTTCGCCCCTTCGTCGAGAAAGAAAGCAATAAACGCTCGGGTGGAGGAGGAATTGAGTACCAAAAGCAAGCCGGTTCAGCCCCCCCCCTACTAAGCATACGTTTATTACCAGATCCGATAACAGCGATTCTCCGTCTCTGACCAGGAGGTATCACATCTACAGACATTAGCCCCAAATGCTAGCTCGCATTATTCATAGTCAGTCGCTACATCATGCTTTTGAGGAAGCTATTCGGGCTTAGCCCGCCTCCTATTTCTCCATTCTTTCAGTTTGATGGGCGTGCTCTCGTTTCTAGGTTTGGATGTTCTTTAAGGGTCTACTATATTACGTAAATACATGAATCTCATCTTTCCAATCTCTTTATTCTTTACCCGCTCATTCCTCTGACTTTATGCCTTCTATTCGGCTCCTACCCTACCAAGGCAGCTCCGACCGGGGGTTACCTTTTCGTTATCAACTGCTTTCTGACTTCAAAATGTTGTATCATGGGCTTGAGGTATCACCGCCTACGAGTATAGATTTCCCGTTCGGTACACATAGCTTTTCCTATCGAAGGATAGAACCTCTCGCCTCTTCTGTGGAAGCATCCTTAGGGAGGTCAAGTCCATATAAGAGGACTAGCCACAAGTACTGAGACAATATCTCAAATCTTTGCAATTATTCACGGATTTTAACCCACTTCCGGGAATAAGGCAAGTCAGATATTTCACACAAGCTTGGCCCCTAGGAATAGGCGTTTTATGGATGATTCAAGCCCTGCACACTCAAAGGCGAGAACGAAGTAGCGATTGCTCGTCCAAATGGGTTACCACCAAATCCAGAAAAATTTTCATTATATGTATTGAATTTATACCTCAATCAGCCCTTGAACACCTTCGAAAGAAAAAAGAAGGAAAGCACCCATCTCAAGTGCCGGGGTTCCTCTTCTCATTCGCCATTCGTGATGGTTCGTGGAAATGTCATAACATGCGTAGGCGGACTAGCCCAAATGGGAAGTCTAATCTTCTTTCTGCTTGCTTCGTCGTTGTGAAATAATCTTGTGTTACACGCTTCTGGACAGAAATTCTTTCTCAATACCAATCTTGGCTTAAAGCTCTGCTCAGGGCGGACCAACCATAAAGTGAGTCAAGAAGGATGGAACTCACTTTAGCTTCTGACTAACGCTTTTTATGTAGTTTGTGCGCATTCTCCTCGGTTCAAGCCGGTTCCTCGAGCTCTAATGTTTTCTTCAGGGCTGGCAGTCTCGCTCGCTGTTGGATTAGAAACTCTCTCTCTCTTTCTAGTCCGTGTATCTGATCTCCTCTGCTCTTACTGAACCTACCATAAAGTCAGATCTGTTCTTTACTCACTTTAGCGTACCTTGCTAAAGTCGGAATCTGTCCGACCTTGCAGAAGTCAGGGTCCGTTCGTTTGTTTGCGCCGGTTTACGCCAGAAAGCTCGCTTGGGGGAACTCGCTTGCGCTTTAGGAATGGCTTCCAACTTTATGTATGGTTCGGCGCTTGCGGATTAGCGTTTGTTATCTGGAGGCATTACAAGAAAGCGAGCGGTGCAACTAGCTAGGCCTTTAGGCTTATTTAAATAAATATTCCAGCTGGGCTAGTCAGACTAAGCTAGTCAAAGAAGGAAGACAGGATAAGAACCGTAACCCTGTGTCATAGGGCTGCAAAGGCACTATCGGGGAGAGGCTTTTGAGAGAGATACGGGTGAAGCGGATCCTTTAATTGACTATGCTAGGTGGCATAAAGAGTCTCTTTCTCAGTGCATTTTGTTCGTGCTCTTTGTTCTGTCTGTTGGTAGTGCTTTCTTTGAATTTCTTTGTAGGCAGGATAGAGTGAGGGTTTCCCTTTACATAAGCTTTTTCGGGTCCCTTCCGGGGTATTTACATATATATAAGTAGTGGAGTTTCAACCCCTTTTAAATCAAAAAGTCAGGAAGAAGATGCCTTTGTTTCTGACTTTTCAAGGTCTATTTCTTCCTTCATGTATCCTTGCGTAAGTGAGTAGTATTAAAGCTTAAGTATCCATCTTTGATCTTTTTAAATCGAGATTGCGTTGGTTTATAGTTCTGAGCTATCAAGTAAATCCTAGTGAAACAATGGGGTGGATCTTTCCGGAAGCGGATCTGTCTCATTGTTCTCTTTTGTTTAAATGGGCACTTGTTGTTTATTGTCTCATAATAGTGTTGCCATGGAAGATGCTATCTCGGTGACCTTGAAGAAGGTAACTAAGAGGAAAGACGTCCCATCCATCTGCGCCAGTGGTTTGTCGCTTCGGATTGCAAGAGTGGCTCCTCGAGTCTTTTCAAAACGGCGGGAGCTGTCGACTTTGGGATTCTAATTCGCTCGGATTGCGCCTTCGTGGGTCTCCGCTTTCCAGCTAAGCAAGTGATAAAGGAGTAGCTGATCCCTTTGTCTGTCGCATGATACCGGGGAGGCCTTTTAGCACCGCTAGCTATGAGTCAGTCGGGGTAGTAACTCCCAAGAGTCCCATTAAGGTAAAGATGGGATCATTTGTATGCGCCATACCTATAAGAGGCGCAGGAGAGAAGGTCGAACGCTAATTCCTGACTGAAGGGCTTAGAATGAACACAAGGCTTTGAAGACCCAACTCAAGAAAAGGACGCTTGGCAACAAGACTATAGCAAGAAGAGGAAACCCCCCGTGAAACAAGTCCTCCAAGAGGAAAGAAGACCGAAGGCCACCTGGGATGCTGCAAATGGGAATGGATATGGATTACTTGGAGCCGAACGCAGGGCGTGAATAGAACGATAGGTGACGAACTTTCCATAAGAGTACCTTTCTATCTGCAGACTCTAAGAGCTAGAAGGAGGAGGACTCCCAATCCGGATAAAAGATCGCACATCAGAATCCCAAAATGGAAGACCGACCCCCCGGCGGGATCAATCTGATTCGCGTTAAAGCTCCCCTGCCCGTCTACCACGGGGCCTTGGGGTCGCCATCCCACGGCCTACTACGATGAAGCAAGAACTTCTCGTCCACGGACTCACTAAAAAAAGGTAACGATGTAAATGAAGTCTTCTCCTGACCGGGGACATGCAGAAAAGGACAAAGAAAGAACTTCATTGCACCTATATTCCGGTCAGAACCGGGGAAAGGGGATCGGAGAGTAGTCAACTCCGGACATCTTTTTCCGAAGAACTCCTCACATGGTCAGTGAAGGTATTCCCACCCAAGTTGAATAAAAACCAGAAAAAAAAGAAATTCACACCCCGAAGTTGAAAAGGATAGGCAGATTGAAAAGGAAAAGGATGCAATGATGAATACACAGGAGGATCAGACGAAGAATCGCGATCTATGGCAATTTGAGTTTCAACAGAAGGCCAGTTCAAGCCATCTCATTGATGTTCATCCCCTGTCACAACTCTCGAGAAATGGCTTTCTGCCTACAGGAGCTCGTGATCTTCCTTGATTTCAGGAATGAGTTAGCCTATAGTATAGGACTATTTAAGAGTATCCCCTCATTGAGTATGAAATTCTTAGTGTACCATAGGCGGTAATCTGGCTTTAATCGATTCCCTTCCTCTAGTTAAAGATTGAAGTATGGATACTAGCTCTGCTCTATGCTAGCTGGAATAAAAACCAGGCTCTCCTGATAGTCGCTCTTCTGTTAGCCTCTCTATGCCCTCTTTTCTTTAAGCAGAAGGGCGGACAGTTTAGACTGGTTGGACAGTTGACCGAAGAGTTGCTAACAAGAACAGCAAATCGAATTAATGAAATTCAAATAATGAAAAGAAGGGAACGGAAGCGCTATTCGTGGACTGAGCAACGGACAGATAGAGTTGATTAAAGCTATACAGATCGATTCGATAAGAGCTAACACGGACAGGAATCTTGAATTAAGACAGATGTCGCACATACTGATTAAGCACATAGAGATTGAGCATAGCGAGCTGAAGGCCTAATTGCTCCTATTCGATCGTTTACTAAAGAGAAATTCCCAATAAATGAGAGGCAAGAGAATAGGGTAGGAATGGGTAGGGGTAATGGCGGGTAGTGAGCTCTATTGGGTCCCCAGGGTCGCTTGGGAGCACCTTGTTGCTGCTGAGGATCATAATTGGCCGGAGGCGCAGCGTTGTTATAAGCGGGTCTGGGCGGAGCTTGCGCTGGGTTTTGCGGTTGCGATTGGGTAGGAGGGTTTTGAGGTTGTTGAGTGGGTTGGGGGACGGCCCCGGCCCCCTGGATGGCTTGCTGATTCCGGGTGCTCTGTTGTCTCTGTGCATTTTGCTGTGCTTGAACCGCATTCATTTTCTTCGGAGTGATGGTAACCTCTTGAGTTGGCTGCTGGCTTCTTAGGGGATTCTTCGGCTTGGCCTTCGCTTTCCTGACTACTTGTTCAGTAGAAAGAAGACCCTCCGGTTCCCTCCCTCCGTAGCTCTTCCTATTTCTTGCTTGGTAGAAAGAACTTCTTCCTGTTGCGGGCTTTCTTTTGCTGCGAGTTATCATAGCTACTTCTGGCAAAGCTCTTTCTTCTTCGAACCATACTCGAACTCTGGCCCCTCGAGGTGTGATGAGCTGAGATGGATCAAATCTCCTTTCTCTGTCATTGACTGCATTACTGGATGGACCAGCATTATCCTTCTCATGTGAGGGAAGCGGATTTTGCATAACACTTGGCTTTTCTTCCGGTGGTTCAAACTTCAGAAGTTCCTTGTCGATGAGATCCTGCACCCGGTGTCTCAGATTTGAACATCTATCAGTCCAATGCCCTGCTCCTCCCATGTGATATTCACACCTGGCATTAGGATTATGATTCCTGGGAGGTGGATCTGATACTGGTCTGGGAGGTATGGGTGTAACCAACTTGGCTGCCAGCAGCTGCGGAAGCAATTGTGATAATGATAAAGGAAGAACGCTTCATTTCCTGGGTGGATTTGGGACTGGAAAAGAGTTGGCTTGTGCGCCTTCTCTTGCTGCTTCTTGTGGTGGTGCCGTATGGGCCCTGGGGAACGGATAACCTTGTGCTGGAGGCATAGCCTTGCTGAGGGAATTGCTGTGGAGGCCCAGTGTAGGATTGAGTAGCAGTAGGATGAACATAAGCTGCTTGCCTCTGCTGGAAATTGATTCTGAATGGTGGTGCTGTGGTAATCCGTTGGACATCTCCTCCCTTCTGCGACGTTTCCTGTCTTTTGACCGCTGGCCTTCTTTGACTAGTCCCTAACAGAGACTGGCAGTGTTTGTAACAAGTGGGTGTCCACCAGACGCCCGGATTTCATTCCATCTTCTACACGTTCTCCGACGATGACCAGATCTGCGAAACAGGAAGTGGTATGCCCAATGAGATGAGCATAATAGGGATCTTTCAGTGTATTGAGGAAAGTGGTGACCATTTCTTTCTCGGTTGGACCAACTGGCTACTTCAAAAAGTCTTCCTGCTAAAAAGCAAGAAGCGGAACACGGCAATCAAAAAGTGAAGTTATGATTACTTTGTTCAAAAAGACAGTCGTTTTTTCCCTTAGCCCAAGCCGCAGGTATAAGCGAGGAAAAAAGAAAAGGCCGAATAAACGCTGGAATTGCGCAAATCCCATCAATATCCAATCCAAGGCCTATGCCAGCGCTTAGATTTGGCAAACCCTGGAATCCACTTGCATCAATCAATATGGGCCCTGTTGAACGGGCAATCCATTATGATCCTTCTAAAACCAAGATAGAGAGAGCAGATTCATTTCGCGCTAGACCCGTTCGTGGAGTTAATCCTGTACCTATTTGGAATATATTGGCAGCTCACGAAATAATAGGGAATTCTATTACCTGTTGCGGGGAGGCTGAAGCCAGCATTTCAAAGATATTCACCAGAAAGAGGGGTAGGCCTATTAGACGCAGCAAAAGAAAGCTCGCAGAGTCATCAAAAGGGAAGGAGGCCATGCGGAAGCTCAGTTCAAGCAAAAATGTCATCTCAAGCTCATCCTACCAGCGAGCAGCAGCAGCCAACCTCTCCTTGGTATGTATCGCGTACTCCATTGTGGTATCAAGTAATTGAAGACAGCATACCCTAAGAATCCGTGGAAGATCCGGAACATGAGGAACCTGAAGTATATAGCATGCAACATCGTGAATGATAAATGCAAGAGTTCTTTGAAAAACCTTATGGGAGAATAAAAGCAAGATTGGCATCAGCGGAAGAAAGTTCGATCCTCTCCCCTTCTACCAATCACAGTTGCTCCCGGATTTGTGAACTGCAGGACTCATCACCCCTGTGCCACTCAAGCCTCCGCCAAATCCATTACCAAGATGGTATGACTCCAATGCGAGGTGTGAGTCTCATATGTATGGAGCGGGACATTGGACTCATGAATGCTATGTCCTTAAGCATCAAATTCAGGATCTTATCGACCAAAAGCTATGGGACCCTGCAGACGATGTAATCAGTACCCCGCAGAGAGGATTCTACCCTTGGTACCCCATCGCACCCACCAGCGCCAGGCTCCGTTCACAAGTGAAGAATGAGGAAGATTTCCCAGAGGTCGACATGATAACCTTTGACAGGCAACAGCCAATGAAGATAAATATTCCACCAGAAGTCCAGTTGGATCGACCTACTGTAGCATCTGTCGCCCCTCAGATCCAGCAATGGCTACTTCAACCTGCGGCATACTCAGAGTTCCCTATCATCGCCTATCAACATAGCGGTACCCCTGTTTATCAAGCAATCTACACACCCAAGGCTCTCACTCCTTTGTTTGAGAGGGGAACACTAGTGCCTGCTGCCCCATTGACTAAGAGGAATTCCCTATTATTGCCTATTATCTGGACGCCCATTTATCAAGGAATGGATGAGGATGGACATATCTGGTGGGATATCTGCAATTGTGAAGCATGTTCCGCAAATGCTCCAGAGGTTGAAACAGAACTCGAACTCGAAAGAGAAAGGGGACCTAAGCCCAGATCCAAGAAGAAAGATTCTCAAAAGAAGCTGCAAGAAAGATATGAACAGAATGATCCTGAAGTTGGTCTTCTCGGAGAACCATCGGGAAAATTGGACTACTATGTCTTGTACCCAAGAAGAAACAGAATCCCTTGTTGTTAGCTTTCCTCTGTAGCGAGAGTGAGGGCTTAAATAGGAAAAGCCCGAGCGTTAGCCTTTGCTTTCCGACTATTTTAGTGCTCCACATCTCCCCGCGTTCTTCCCTCCCCTTCTGTCGAAAGCCCTTTCCTCCTCGGAACTTCGAATGCTAGGGATTCACCTAAATGGCTCCTTGGAGTTGATATCCAGAGATGGGGACTCGAATGCTTGCCTAAGGGCTATTGCATTGGAAGGTGGAGTTCTGATCCCAGGTACTGCAAATGGAGATGGGAGATATGGTTCTGATGCCGCTACCGGGTGGAGGTTCATTGGCTGTTGATGCGGTTCCATGCACTTGGATTCAAATCAATGAGAGGTTCTGAGGACAGGTTCTCGCCAAAGAGGGTTGCTAGGGAGTGCATTGGTGCTGCTTCTGCCATTGGCGAAGATGTTCCATCACCAGGGGAAGAAAGAATAGGTTCGGAAGAGAGAGAAAGAGGACATGGTTTTTCTTAGTTCGAAGCATCGGACTCGATTGAGAAGAGGATCACTGGGATCAGGGGACCTGGGAAGATATTAGTTCCCGTCGGAGGAACAAGCAACGGATGAGCGCCCCTGACTCTTTTAACGTATCAAAATCCCCTGAAAAGTGCACTATGGCTCTTCCTCGCATGCCTAGCGCGCTAGACTAGAATGGATCTGACGTCGATCAGGTTACTGGCTTTAATAAAGCACTACTGGGCCCACGGCTTCTCGATGCTACTCTCTAGGAACTGATGATAAAAGATCACTAGGGAATTGAACCGCTAGTACCGATTCCTTCTGAACTAAGATGATTGAGTGGGATGCTTATCCGGTGTGGTGGATGCATCGAATTGAATGTGTGTAGCATAGTGACAGTGACACAGATCCCTTTGATCAAATAGTGGAAGCAGCAATCCCCCGGGCGAAGTCCTTTCTTTCGTACCATGCCTGTAATTTAGTAGAACAGCCGATTCCATAGGCATTCTGGCTTGATGAATGCTATCTTGTAAGAATATTTGGATCCTTCTTCTTGGCTTATTTAACAAACGGTATAACACTTCTCTCATCCCACTACCGCACTATCCATGTCCTATTCTTAGACTATTATACCTGCTCCGAGATGAGAGATCGGATGAAAACTAACAAAAGAGAAGGAGTTGCTATTGAATCCGGTCGGTTGGAAGACAGAAGCAATAGCATGATAGGAATAGCAGGTTTAATGAAAATGAAGATGACATCACAATAGGATGAAGACGAGACTGATTATCTGCTTTTCACGTGGAAATAGAATGTCAAAATGCCTTTGAAAGGCAACTAGTCTTGATGCCGAGTCTAGCAAGAATAGGTTCAGAAAGGGAATCAGAAGACAGAAGCAACTGACATGGGGAAAGAGGAATTGAATGCGCAGTTAGCAAGAGATGGATGGCATCGAATCAGCTTACCTTGCCTTAAAAGGGCTCTACTCTAGCAGGCCTCTCTTAGTGCCATTGCTAGGAGCTGTTGTCGCAATTGAATAGTAATCCCGAAAGAATGCGACTAGTCGGATTGATGGACAATTGCCTGTTTAAAGGAAGAATTGGACAAACAAGAGGAGAGGAATCGAAAGAAGGGCTTAGTGCTCCGATTGCGTCTTAGGACTGCTAGGTAAATGAAATGACTCTAAGGGAATGAAGATGGCATCAAGCGAATCCGCACCCTTTCTGACTTTAGCATGTTAGCACTTGCCCTCTTACCTGATTCCTTTCGCGCTTTCCTTCTTTTCGATTTTGAGAAAGCCTTGGTTCAGTAGTTTCGGGTAAGCGAAGATAGTTAGCACTACCTTATTCGCTACATGAAAGCAAGTAAGCAGTAAGCATTTCGCGTGCTGGTCGCTTCCTTTCTTTGAGTATTGGTCTTGCGCATGGCATGTCTGACTGACTGATTGATATGGGCTGGAACGCCTTGCCAGAAAGATTGATGGGCAGGAACGCAAGGCAAGAAAGATGTCAGCGAACGCCCTTCTTTTACTGAAAATGATATGGGCTGGAACGACAGAAAGATTTAAGGGAAAGCAAAAGTTTGACTTCAAACTGATATGCAAAGGATTGAAAGGCCGGGTTGATCAGTGAATGAAGGAAGGCAGGATAGACTTACCGGAGAGACGGCAAAAAAGGAGACTCACCAACACTACAAGAGCGACAGCACGAACGCAAGCTATATCTCTTCTTTTTTTTCTGGTCTACTCGCTCTGCCCGAAAGTCAAAGAACGAGCGGTCATTGGAACCTTGATCGATTCTGTCGTTCCGCTCCTACCAAAGCTCGAAACAAGGGATTCGCTCGGCCATTGCTCGCTTTGATCGAGGAGACAGTTTCGCTTTCGTTAGATTGTGTGGCAACGTGAGCCAACGTCAGCAGAAAGGAGGAGGAGACGGAAGGCTGTATTCCGAATCTATGTCGGAATTGGCCAGTGCAAAGATGATCATTGATGCTGGGAGTTCGGATAACATAGCGTCCACGGAGATGGTGGATCAGTTGGGGCTGAAGACAAGACGGAGCCTCATCCAGAGCCCTATCGAATCAGACAAAAAGGGCATGAGCAGTGGGTCAGAGGGTGAAGGTCTCCATTGTGCTGGGGAAGTTCAAGCAGGACGTCTGGTGTGACGTCGTCCCTATGGACGTATTACATATCCTACTCGGAATACCATGGTAATACGAGTAGGGTGTTACCTGCGTAGGGAGAACACCGGTTGACTTTTCACGGCAAACGAGCAAGCGTAGGTGCCCCAGCAAACGAGCAAGAAAACTCCTGCGCAAGAAGCAAGGCCCATACAAGACTTAGTATTACTTAGTAATGTAGGGCGCCAATAAAGACTTAGTATTAATACTTAGTATTAATACTTAGTATTACTGAGTAATGGTAATGGTAATGGTCTTACTTAGTAATCCGCGAAAGCCACTATAAGGGAAGGGCAGGTAATAGCAAGAAGCATAAGCCCAGCAATACTTAGTATTACTGAGTAATGTAGGGCGCCAATAAAGACTTAGTATTACCGAGTAATGGTCTTACTAAGTAAGACCATTACCATTACCATTACTCAGTAATACTAAGTATTAATACTAAGTATTAATACTAAGTCTTTATTGGCGCCATTATGAAGTATGACTTTGCTTCTTCGTTTTCTTGCTCCTTGCTTGTTGGATCAAGACCCCATTCTTAAAAAGCTGTACAGAGCTTTATCTAATGCCGTCTGGGAAAGCCAATTCCCTGGTTCAACATCCACCGCTGCTCCATCGAACCTCTCTCTGAAAATGGTTCACGAATCCACTTCCTGACCATGTGAAGAGAGAGGGCAAGGCTCCCATGGAGAGCCAAACGTCTTCAAGCATACCAAAACAACAACAAGCTAGCCTTAATCAGACTTCTCATCCTTATGGTGCAGTTAACCCTGTTATGGAAACTTTGACAAGCAGTCTACGGCACCTAAACAACCGCTAGTGACGATTCCTCCTCCTATGGTTATGCCCATTTTTGTAGCACAAAATTATCAACCATCTTCTACTACTCCAAACATTTCAGTCCTCGAGGTGGCAGATCCTCGAGAACCGCTCACTCCTTCACTGGAAACGACTTATGCTACCCCACTCCAAGCAGCGGTCGGGGCGCCCATCGACATGGCGGGGAAGCCTAGCAGAACGGCTATCCCACACTTGGCTAGGTCCATTCCATTAAGGCTTGATGATCTTTGCATCAATACCCTTCCCTTGTGCTACAGACAGCATCAGTCAATACCACCAGATCAGGAAGAATTTCTCATTCGCAGCCACAGTCTCAACCAGTTGGGACTCAGCCTGCTTTGTCGAAGCCATCCTTCTATATCTTCTACAGACCCAACCAGTTGAATAAAATATTCCTGCCCAGATCTCGATTATGGAACTTCTGTCCACTTCACAAGTCCATCAGGCTGGCAAAGGCTAGCACAAGCAAGCGTCCCTAATTCCATTCCACCTGAGGCAAGCTATGGTGGGAAGTCTACTTTCTTCCCAACCAATTACCTTCACTCAGAATGATTTTGACTTTACATTCGCTATCCCCATACTCGACTCCTGTATGTAGAAGCCTTTGTAGACCACTACCAAATCAAGAGGGTCTTGATAGACACTGGTGCAAAATGGAATATTTGCACATTGAGTACAGCTAGGCAGTTTCATTTTGACCCTTCCTGGTTTGCTCCTCACTACAGCTGTTCGTGCATATGACGGGACCACTCGAACCGCGCAAGGTATAGTTCGACTGAATCTCCAAGTGGGACCCCTTGTTCGGTCAACTCTATTCCATGTAGCGGATATAAAATAAAAATCGAAAATGTTGCTAGCACGACCTTGGATCCACGCCAACTTGGTTGTGGCATCCTCATATCATATCAGTATCAAGTTTCCCATGAACGGAACCATTATCACTGTAGTTGGTGAACTTGATGTTGAGGAAGAATGCATCATGCTTGACTCCCAAGATTGGTTCACTAGTGATGTCCCTACCTTGATAGCGACCCCGCCAAGCTTCTTTTTTTTTTGATGAATGGTAATAAATTCAAGAAAGAAACAAGAAGTACAAGTGCTTAAAGCTCCTCGCAGGAAGGCAAGGAGACAACAACTATCACAGCTTACAAACCAGCAACAATCTCAAGAAACAAAGACAGCGCCCAAACCCAGGCTCCTACAACACACCACAAGAGAACAAAAGCCACAAAACAGTTCTACAACTACCCAGAGAGTCAGAAATTTGCAGAGATAGCCCAAGAATTAATAATACACCTATTAGCAAGAGTAGGTGGAAAACCAGAGAAAGAACACGCTCTGAGTCTTAAGTCCTAGTCCTCCATTCCCATCCTTTATGTTATGTAAATAGAGACTTCCCCTTCCACTCTCCAATATAGGGAACCTCTATCGATCATCTCACATCTGTCTGTATCGTCGGTCGTATTTCTTTAGCAAGAGGACAAAGCCAGAAATATAATAGATCTAAGACGAGAGGTAGATCCACATGCGAAAAATGGTGTTATTTCATAGGGGCTGAAACTGGAATGATACCTTACTTAAAATAAGGAATTAGTGGAATATGCCAGAAAGAAAATAGAGGAGCGAGGCGGACATCGGTACGTGCGGGAAGGCTAGCGCAGGTAAGCTCACATAAGGGTCTGAGCTCATATGTCGTACTCTATATCATTGGCATGGGCGGCATCGATTCATTCGATTACGTTTTACTCTTAAAAATCCATCTATGGATTCCCGGAGCTGGCGCTGGTTACACACAAATCCACCTTTTTTCGATATCCGAGTCGAGCTGGGATAACTTGGATTATATGCCCTCTTTCCGAGCCAAGAAGGCATTGAATAGCTAGTTTACAAACCTGGGCTCAGATGGAACTCAGGAGAGGATTTTCTCTCCTGGTGGACTACAAGTTGAAGAGTGAATAATGGTGGGAAAAAGAAGGACTCGAAGCCTAAGCCGGGTAAGATGACAAAGCGAAATTCCGGTTTTGCGGAGGGCCAAAAGGGGAAAAGCAACACCTGAACAGCTCGCTCAATGCGCGTTAGATGCTCTTCTAACGCGCTTCTAGAGCATTTGAGAGTTTTTCGCACATTACTTAGTAATACTTAGTATTGCTCGAAAGCCCTATCTTTAACCGCCCCATCGGCATTCCTGACCTACCACAGGTCCTCTATGTATAGGCTCAAATGAGCTCAAAACATGCCATCAAAATCGTTCCGCTCTAATCCTCCTCCCTTCCGTCAGCCGCATAGCAGCCCGTCCATGATATGCAGCGCTCAGGCCGGTCGAACCGTGATCTCCCGAGTGTCCGACCAGCGCTTAAGACTTGTGTTCTAGCAAGGGACATAGGTTAGGTTCGGTGATGAAAGTCCTTGTCATCAAGACCAATGACGAGTTGAGGTAATGTTCTCGAAAAGAAGGCGGCTTTGAGGAAATAGGCTCTGTGATAAAGGATCCCAAAGTTGGTTGAAGGCCTACTACCTACTTAGTTCAGTATTCGAAATCTCTCTTCGTGGGCGCTTAGGTTAGCTGGTCTTCTGGTCGAGTTTTCCCTCTGCTCTTCCTTTGGTTATATACCAACTCACCTGCCTAGATCAGTGGATTCTCCTGATTCAGCGGATCCGGCTTCGTATGAAGCGTCTGCGGATTACTAAGCCGTGGATCGAGATCTTAGGATCTAGCTAGATAAGACTTATTACACCTTGGGGAAAGCCCATCAATACTTAGTATTACCGAGTAATGAGAACGAGACCCTTTCATAAGGAAAGAGTTCTTGTTGCTTCTGTGCTCCTTGCTCGGCCAGCCCTCACAATCGGTTGGTTGCTGTTACTGGTTCAAATCGTTCTTCTATGTGCTTGTTTGGTTCGGAGAGTGCGCCACCTTGCTCCACTTTTCGTATGCTGTCTTCTCTCTCCCACCCACTGAGGACGAAGTTAAACAGATCCATTTTTGTGCCGAGGACAATCCGCGAACCCACGTTCATCAAGCGCTTCGCTGACATAAGTTGAGGCCGAAGAACTCTCATCCGATCCGCTTTCTCAAGGAATACATAGACGTCTTCGCTTGGAGTTATGACCAGAGGACTCGACCCGCCAAACTTAAGCTTAGTAGTTGTGTAGGCGGAAAAAATAGAGTGAAACAAAAAAAGAAGATATCTTATCGATCTGTCTTTCAATACTTCCTATCTTCCTGCTGGGGAATCAGTATCTGTTGCAATCGCTCATTTGTTCTGTAGCAACTCTCGCATCTGGAATACGGGAAAATCTTCCCATATTCACCTTTTTGTAAATATCTCTTCTATTGCTTGTTAGCATTGGCTATCGGTCAATTTCGATTCCTTTCTTTATAAAGATTTTGTCTCCTTCATTGATGACTATTCTAGAGTGACTTTCATCTATCTTATGAAATCTAAGAATGAAGTTCCTTAGCACAAGCGCTAAGCAATAAGAATTCCTTTGATTTTCCGGTTATTTCATAAGATGATAAAAAACTCAGTATAAATGTTAAGATTTTGAGATCTGACTGAATTTGAAAGAAAAAAAGAAAGGGCTCGTTAGAGTGAGTTCTCGTTCTCCAAGAACTTTCAAGCTTATCTGCAGAAACAAGGGATTGACTCTCAAACTACCTTTAATATACCCCCAAGAATGGAGTAGCTGAGCGAAAAAATCGGCATCTTTGGAGCCGTGCTCTTCTCACCGAGATGAAGGTAGCTAATACTGGTAAGAAGCTGTCTTAACTGCATGTTATTTGATTAATCGTATGTCCGTTCTAAGTGGTAAATCTCCTATTCAAGTGTTGAAACCTGACTCACCCCTGTCTTTCCTATTTCTCTTCGTGTTTTTGGTTGTGTTTGCTTTGTTCATGACTTGAGTCCTCTCAGAAACAAACTTGATTATAAGTCTTTCAAATGTGTCTTTGTTTGGTATTCTAGCTCTCAGAAGGGCGTCAAGTGTTATCACCCCAAAACAAATAAAAGATTTGTGTCCATGGATGTCATCACTTTCTTTGAAAATATTTCTTATTTCTTTTCTCTGAAAATTTGAGTACTCTTTCGGATCCCTACTCTCCTCAGGGGGAGTATGGAGGTCTGGAGGAGAGTAGTGTTCTTCCTGTCGTCAGTGAAAATATTCCCATGTCTAAAGTTTCAAATTATATGGATTCGAAAGAGGGGGAGTCTCAAAGTAGTGAGCAGCTTGGTCAGCAAACCACGGAATTAAAGACGTATGTGAAGAAGAGGAAGAAAATTGATCAAATCAACAATCCATCACCAAGACTCCTCCTTGGATCCAGGTACTTCCTCTCTTCCTCCTTCTGTTGTTTCTGATCTGTATTTACCTATTGCCTTGAGGAAAGAAAAGAGATCTTGTACTTCTCGCCCTATTAAGAACTTTGTGTCCTATCAAGCTTCCTTAGCACAAGCGCTAAGCGATAATAATTCCTTGTTTCCCTTCAATTTCCCCCTTTTGTCCTCCTGTCAAAGCCTCCGCTATCAGATCATGAATTTGGTTCAGTTCTTTTATGAGCTGCACTATTTCTCGGTTCACAAGAGCTCTTATCTCTTCGTGTAAGCCATCGGCTAGGTTTTGGTATACTAGCTCTGTAAGCACAGCATACCAAATTGCGAATCCCATTATGAAGGCAAGACACAAGCCGTACCTAGTCTGGTTTATTCGGCTATATTCTCGTGTTGTCGGCGGCTGCTGTGGCTGCTGCGGCAGCTGCGGCCGCGGCCTCATCACTGGGAGCCCCTTTGGCAGCGGCTGTGTCAGCTGCTGTGTCTGAGAGCCCCCCGCGGGTATATCCCCTGTTTCCCAATATCTTTCTCTTACGGTCCTTCCAATTTCTCTGCACACCACCCGAGGGAAATCTTGAATCTTTGCAGAGTGACCCAGGAAAGCCAGATCAGGAGAAGCGGGGGGGAAGACGAGAAAAGAGAGAAGATGTTAATGCAGATACTAACGTCTTCGGCTATCGTCTGCTCCTTTCCAATATGAGCTAGTAGTCCCAAGGCCGCTATTCCTGACGAGAGGAAGGACAATGTTGCTGCAGACACTCTTATGTTGTCAGATTGTCTTTTCATGATTGTCTTCTCGTCTTATCTATAGGGATAGAGGAAGCTAGGAAAGAAAAGCCTAGATGAGTTTGCTGTTGTTGGTTCTTGGAAGTAGGATAGCGCCATGGGACTTTCGGGAATGCGTAAGTACGCGTGTACACGTACCATGATTCCTATCCAAGGCCCCTGAAAAAGTTTCATTTTCAAAGTGGATTTGAGGCCGGTTAAAACGTAAAATAATGGCCTTAGAATATAAATTGACCTTATGGCAGCAGTCCTCTTTTTGAGTTCTCATGCGCATACTTGCACGCATATTAATAGGGCTCCCCTCTGCTTGAGGAAGGTAAAGGCCTATCTCTTATAGCAGGAATAGGAGTTAGATTTCTTCCTTAGCACAAGCGCTAAGCGATAATAATACCTTTGCTTACAGGAACAACAAGACGAGGGAAAGAGACAGAGGGGAGAGCCCTCAAAGCCCCCATTGCGCGCTATCCCACATCCAAGAACAAGAACTGCAACAGCAACCTAATACATTCCTTTCTTTCTTGATTTATGACTATCCTCACTCTCAGAGAAGAAGGCAAAAAGAATTGAATTACAAGACCGCCTTAAAGAATGTAAAGGCAGCTGCAACCGATATATCCGATGCTTATCTCTCTCTATCCTACGCTCTTCGCCTAGAAGCCAATCTTATTGGTTCTAATCTCTCCTAGGGTGAGGAATCACAGAAAAAGCTCATCGACGGGATACCAGATATAAGACATTCTAATCTAGCCTATCGTGCTATAACACTAAAGTTAACAACAAGGCGCTGGTAGTTTCAAGCCAAAGCCCCAATTGCGCGTATCCCACATCCAACATCCAAGAAGTAGGTATCCTTCAGGAAAGATCAAAGAGAAGGAGAAGGCTGATGAAGATCGCTTGCTACTGGGACCTATTTCCCTCGGAGGTAGAGCCTTCAGGGGACCAAATACTTCAATTTAGTGAAAGAAATTTCTTCTTGTTCGGCAACAGAATCCGTAAGACAATCGGGCTTACCTCAATGTCGGGATATCCGGGCTCGTTGAATGGCGGTTGAATGGTGTCGGCCTTGGTTGGCTTGAAGGCCTTTGCTGTAGGAGTGACCGGGGGTTACCTCGCTAAGGTGACTATGAATTGACTATTTACCTCGGGTTTATTCTTTCCTGACTTTTCATTAAGAAGAAACCTTTTATCAACCCGATCGGGATAGCCGGGGGGCTAGGAAAGTACTTAATAATTGATAGATAGGCACGGAAGCCTCTCGAACGAATTGAATTGTTCGAAGTCCAGCACGATAGAAGGAAAAAAAGGCCTTGTCCTGAGTTCCCCTGAGGGTAGGGAATACAGAGGAGATCCACCAATGAATGCCTATATAGCAGATAGTGCGCAGGTTTTTATCCCAAGTAGGGTAAACCAACGGATTTGGTAATAGAATAGGTTGTGCAATAAGATGTCCCCTTCTACTTACTATAAGTAAGATGCCTTAGATTAGCCCAGTCTCCAGGGAAGGTTTTGATTCCTCCCTTATCGAGCTAAGAGTCACCAGCCCAGGGTTTCATCTTTTCATAGTGACCCAGGAAAGAAGGATCGGGAGAACCGGGGCATTGCCCTGCCTCAACGGAGAAGCTGGAAGAAATCCCCGCCTTGCTTGTTCATAAGCTGGGACCAGGATTGAAGACTCGCCGAAACAAAGCTAAAGAACCCTTATTAAAGTATACTTTCGTTCGTTCTTCGTTCCGTCCTTGACCCATGATCAATGGCTTAATCCATCCACTGGACCACCTGGAATTCTTAATGAAACCTTTACCCTTAGCACAAGCGCTAAGCGATAATAATACCTTGAGATTGAAAAAGGAAATTTTCTTTTCTTATGAAATCTTCTTTTCTTAGCTTAGATTAAGATCATCAGACCGGTAAGTTCAATCAAATTAAGAAGGAATGAATTTCTTTTGTGATTCCTTCTTTCCGCTCTTCGCTTAGCTACACCGGCTTACAGATGCCCATGCCCTTCATGGATCTAGGAGTTCATACGAATAATGGCTAGCGGGATTCCGCATTCAATCGGAGTTGCCTTAGTTGGTTTCCGAAGGGAAGGCACTCAAGACTCTATATAGTAGTTTATGCCCGCCCATATTAGGCTTCTTGAAGCATTATCATCCCTTATTTAACTTACAGGGCAATCCAGGAATAGAAGCTACCATCCTAGGGGGAGGATATATTCTCTCTCTACCCAGCTCCTCGTCTAGCAGCCAAGAACAAGAGAGCTACTTAACTCAGGTTTTAGAATGATTTTGGGTCAGATGAGAAAACCAACCCTAGGAGAGAGGCTCAATAAGATAAGTTAATCGGAGTTCCCGGAAGGAGGTCCCACCATTTACTTGACTCTTAGAACCTTTGTTGGCTTTGGGCAACGGGGATCAACTTCCAGGACAGGAAAGGGCGATCCATCTATTTATTTGACCCTAGTTCACGAGAAAGAGTCCTAGGGATAGCCCCCTTTGTTTTGCACCGAGAAGAAAGAAATTTCATCGTCTAAAGAATCGTCTAGATGAAGAGGTACCCCAGAAAGCAGGGATAGAGGAGGCACAGGCCTGCCATGCCATTACCAGAAACCAAAGGCAATTAGTTCCTCTTTGAATAGTACCGGAAAGGAAAGACAACTATAGAGTATGCCCCTAATAGAGTAGGGAATGATTATATCAACCATTCAGAAAGAAGTCAATAGTATGGTAAACAGGAGCAAGACGGTATGCAATGGAAAGGATAAAGGAGATGGAATCAACTCAATTCAATAGAATGAGGTCTTTTTTTTGAGTCTAGCTTTGATACCACCCCCCTTTGGGCATGGTCGGGGAATGCCCATGCTTCGTCCCGGTGTCCACCAAGAAAGACGAGGGCAAGATTCTCTCGGCTCTTCAGCTTAAGAAGGGCCTTCGAAAAGGGGAGTTAACCTACTTGGCCACATTACGGGTTGAGTCTAATGATCAAGATCACAGCTCTGCCCCTCCACAAGTGCTCCGGGTGCTAGATGACTTCAAAGATGTGATGCCGAAGGAACTCCCCAAGATGCTGCCTCCCCGAAGACCGATCGACCATCAAATCGAACTAGTGCCTGGAGCCAAGCCGCCCGCAAGGGGGCCTTACCGGATGAGTCCACCTGAATTGGCCGAACTACGAAAGCAGCTCGATGCACTGTTGGAGTCCGGCTTTATCATACCCTCAAAGGCTCGGAGCACCCGTCTTATTCCAGCGGAAGCATGATGGGAGCCTTAGATTGTGCGTGGACTACCGAGCGTTGAATAAGGTCACCGTGAAGAATAAGTATCCTATCCCGCTCATTGCCGACCTATTCGATCAGCTCGGGTCTGCCAAGTCTTTCTCTAAGCTGGATCTAAGATCGGGTTACTATCAAGTGCGAATAGCCGAGGGAGATGAACCAAAGACCACATGCTCAACGAGATATGGCGCCTATGAATTCTTGGTTATGCCGTTCGGCCTGACCAATGCCCTAAAACCTTCTGCACACTAATGAACGAGCTCTTCCGGAAGTACCTGGACAAGTTTGTGGTGGTGTACCTAGATGACATTGTTGTGTACAGCTCCACCCTCGAAGAGCACAGATCAGGTCCGCAGTAGAAGGAGGAGGTGCTATTGCCCACCAGTCAGATAGCGAGCGATCACTCAGCAATGAAGACTAACTGAAAGCGGCCGGGAATGAGTACCTATCCCTTACGGGAATCGAACCCGTGTCTTCGACATGAAAAGACGATGTCCTAACCACTGGACGAAAGGGACCAAAGATTCTTCATATACCTCCGAGAATAGAAGTGGTTCGTTTTCTTTCTATACGCAATTCGACGATTTTTTTTGTGTTCATGTTGGCGATTTCTGATGTGAATTCGGCGGGTCGTCCCCCCTTCCTACGGGTTCCCCCACCGACCCAGTGACACACCAACCACGCCCCTTCCCTTTCTCCGATCATCAAGCCTCTTTATTTGTCTTTCATCTTCCCGTCCGGGGCGAAGCGCCCGTTTTCAGTGGCGAAGGCCTATGCTACAGTCAGAAATAAAGTACGTGAAGGTGACGAAGTCACTTAGTCGAACTATAAAAAAAGAAAAGGAGGCAAAGGTTACGAAGTCAGGTCAGCTGGTTAAGAAAAGCCCACGGAGCGGTGGTCCGCTGTGGAGACTCAACCCACGGAGCGGTAGGGAGTAGCGTCCGCAGTGGATATAGACTAGGCTAAGGGACACCCCGGCACTGACCTGAAAGGCGATCCGCTGACATAAGCAAGCGTCACATCCCATGATGAACGGTATGGGCCTGGGTACGATCGGCCGGCGCCTACAATCTCGACCGAGTTTCATTAAGGCCTTTTTTCCTTTAGCCAGCCCTATGTTGAGTAAGGGGTGGAAGGTGGTTTTTTGTTTGATGATTGTTGATTGGTTGGTTCTGGCCAGACTTTTCGTTGCTGCGACTCGAGACTGGTGAACGGTGGCGACCTTCAATGAAAGGCCCTTAGGGAACGGTTGGCTATCTGAGTTGATCCTCTTCTTTCTGCAAGAAGTCTCGGAACTGGACTCCACAGGTTTCGAGATAGGTTGCCCTGCGGGTAGTAGGTAGGACTTTAGTCTTCGGCTTTTGAGTATTCACTCCTAGTCTCGTATCGCACACAAAGACAAGATAGTCCTTCCCTCACTCCGAAAACACTTCGTTCACTGGCTCAGGAAAGGTTCGATTATACCCCTAGCCACCTACCAATCTGTTCATACGAAGAAATGAGGGATATACGAGACCCATCTCACATATTATGTACGCTATTCGTTTCGGAGGTGAGCTATCTCTTTTTTGTGGAATTTAAGTGGAATTACTAAACAACAAACCATTCTCGAAAAAAGCAATAAGTGAGTGTGCAGATTCGAATGTCGCAAAGCAAGAGCAAGCCATCCATTCTCTGCTTGTCCGCTCTCACCGGAGATAGACTTTGTCTGTGGCGTTAAGCAGGTGTGCATCGTGCTCCTGTCCATACAGTTAGTTCCACCTCCATGCCATGCCAGAGAGATAGAGTTGACTTTCTGTTGTTGCCTAAAAGCGATTCTCGCATCACATCTCACTTACGAAACAAAAGTTGTCTAGTAAGCAACGAGATAAGTGATCTCTTCCTTCTTGTTGGTCCCAAATACACCACCCTGTCATCTTTGTTCTGGTAGACGGGTAGAGTTGCCGTCATGTCATCTATCTGGCATTTCATCTCTGGCTTCGCTGAACAAACGTGGTTGTTCTCTTTTTCCGAGGTGTAAAGAAAGTAGCTGCTATTGTTATCGCATATATCGCTCTCACATACTGATTGGAATCCGAGTCACCACTCATCTCTCTCAAGCTCTTCAAATGAGAAGTTCAGATGCGAACAATTCTCGGTGGTGGAAGGACAGGTGCACCACAGTCTCTCTCGCAGGTTGAAGCTTTGGTGAACCCGCTCTATCCTGGAATGCCCTTTGCTACCCGATAGATGAGCTGCAGGGGATAGCACTAATCCATATCTGTTTCTTGAATATCGGAGTGAGAAGGATCCATCCATTATGTATGCAATTCATTTATCAGAGCTCTCCTTTTTATCTAGTAAGTACCCAAAACCAACTATAGAAGTGGTAGGTGAAAAGCAGATGACTATTTCAGAACCTACTAGGCACTCGTTAGATTGTACTCACATTGCGGATATCGAGTGAAGAAGGCGCAACGACTCCTATATAGAATATATCTTAAAAGAGTCACAGAATACCAACCCACTTGTACATCCTTAGCTGCACAGCCGTACACGAAGCTCTTCTTTCTGTGCAATGCCATCCAATCTGTTTCTTTCTGGAAAAGCGGTATCACATAGCTGCCTATTTTAGATCCACTTCACTTACGAAACACAAGTTGTCCAGTAAGGGGCAGTGTAGAAGGGAGCTCTCACTCCTTTTTTCCCCAGCCAAGAAAGAGTGTATCTGCCCTGCCCTGTCATCTTCGGGTAGACGGGTAGAGTTGCTGCTCCGTGTCATGTTCCGGGTAGAGTCACTGCTATGTCATCTCCAATCTGTTTCTTGAATAGCTGAGTCATCATGTAGAGGAGTCGCATAAAGCTTCGCCTAACTAACTCATAAAAGACTTCTACCAATCTCTAAAGAAAGAAGGTGCATATGGAGAACGTAGCGGAGATGCGGGTACTGCACCTAAAGAAGGAAGTAGGCCAGGTAGAGAGGCAGAGACTGCACCTAAAGAAGAAGTACTGCACCAATAAGCGATATCCTCACGCATCTTCTTATAACGAGAATTGCCAATCAACAACTAATGTCAGGCATATAGAATAAAGAATCTCATAATCATCTCGTCTTCTAGATGCACTGAAAGGTAAAGGTAGTAGTGAAAAGAGTGAGAAGATGAACTTCGTAGCGTAAATAACACACTTGCTTAACACTTCCCCACCGTGAGTCAAAGCAGCTTTATCACGCCCGGCTTTCAGGCTGAAAGTTCAATCCTCTCTTGAACTTGCTTTGCGGAGTGAGAATCTTAAAGTGAGAAGTTCATATTCGCTCTTCAAGTGAGAAGTGATGATAAAGAGAAGAAAGTGATAAGATACTTGTTACTCTGCTGGGGGGTGGGAGTCAAATCATTAGTTCGAAGTTCAGATATAAATAATAAAGAAGGAACGAGACTGAAGACAGAATGACCGGCCCGCACGCCCGCTTAGAAGTGGATTCGAACCACTGACACAAGGATTTTCAGTCCTTTGCTCTAACCAGCTGAGCTACCTGAACCACTTTCCTAAAGTTTTTCTTTTCTTCATCGAAGAGCGCCCTACCGCAGTGGAGGAGCGTCGCTCAAGAACCGAGAGCCGTCCAGTCCCTTATCTTCCCTAAGGTTCAGAGTTGTGTTCTTCGCTATAGACGCCACCAAGAACAAGAAAGAGGCTCTCCGCTTCTAGTCACTAAGTAGTGCTATTCTGTCCTCCGGGGGACTCCACCAAGAGGTTCTTTCTCTCACTTAGAGTGCCCACGAGCTTGCTCTTCTTCACGCCCACGTGCTGCTATAGCTCATTGAAAAAGGACAGGCGATCGGCAGTGAGCAGCAGGAAGAGCAGTCCGTACCGCAAGCAGTACCATAAGCGGTACCACGTACGTTCAGCGATTTTGATACGCAAAAAGCGGATGACGTAACAAGTTGATTAATTGACAAAAGCTTACACTTTATAAAGACAGGCTTCTAGAGGATCCTGCTTGTAAGCAGTACCAGTGAGGGAGGGTGGTGGGTGGGTCAAGGTAGAAAAGGATTGGTGGCTTGATCTTCTTACGCTAGTCCGAAGGGCAGCTACTAAAGCAGCCGATAGGGGTAGGAAGAACTCACACTATATAAGGAGAGGGAGAAGGAAATAAAGGTACTCGACCCACCAAGCAAGGTAGTTGTGTGAATAGAGTTGCCGAGGAAACGACAAGCAGTCAAGCTTTGCCGGAAAGAAGCTACAAGCAAAAGCAAATTTTGAAATTGAAAGCGTTCCTAAAAGAGAAACGAGAAAGAATGACTGAACTGGTAAGAGAATGAATTCTTTTCCATGGGCAGGGGGTGGGCATCAAAACCTAAGAAGCTCTTTTTGCGATCGGAGAATAGAAAGGTATTTATTCGGTAAGAAGTAATCCCTTGCTTTTGACCGTATATCTGGCTTACCTAATAACAGAGTATTAAATGCTAAACCGTCAAAAATACCCGGAGTGAAGTCTGGTCTATATGGAATTTCGTTTATATGGTTACATTGAATTAGCCAAAACAGGTTCATTTCTGTAGCGATATGCTCCGGAGAAAGAACTGAGCTTTTTTCTTGTTAGCTCCTCAAAGCTGTAGTGAGGAGCAAAGCAGGAAGGGTTAAGGCTTAGATTAGAGTGAACCCCGCTCCGAAACTAGTTAAGTACCTGAACGAGATCTCTGAATCATTGTCCTACTGCCTCTACCCCTTTTATGGTGAGTAGCTGGTCGGGCTAGACTATTCCTTTTGCTTAGAAACTTTATAGTATTCCGGGGTGCCCTACTGATCATGCGCTGCCCTGCTTTCTTTGCTTATTCCAATAAAGGAATTGCCCTATCCATTTTCTTTATAAAAACCATTTTTATAGGCCAGCTTCCGGAGCTTTCAAAGTGACGGGATTCGGTATTCCAGTGAAACGATTCACTGATGCCCTACCTAAAACTAGTTCTCATTTGCGGGCAGTGTCTCTTTCCTCCCATGTAGGTCCCCTTCCCTGGCTAGGTATGGTGTCTGTCAAGACTCTCCCTCTTTCCCATATTATGTATTTAATAAATGATAAAGACTTTTAGTGAATCTTTTGGGCATGGCACTCTAACCATTTAGTCCATGCCAAGAAAGATAGTAGAGGGGAATAGAAAGGGAGATAGATGAAAAAATCCATACCGACAGTAAATTGTTGGAAAAAGAAAAAATTTCAAATTATGTTATGGTTGAGTCTAAACTGTTGCGCCCACTTAGCTATAGCTTCGGGCTTAGTCTCGACGGGAACCTCCCATCTTGGAAGCGAGGGAGTGCCTATCGACTTGTTTTCGTGCTGTGCCGTAGCCGTAAGTGAGATTCTGGTTAATTCCATTCGTTATCTCAGGTGCATTACTTTACTAAAAGCCTGTGATATTGACGTGACGGCCGCATCTCATTGTACGGAGACTTTTCAGAGGGCAGGGCATCGATCTAAGTTCATGGTAAAAAAAAGCGAGGTCTGGGGCTCATTCAAAGTCAAATCAAGGGGAGAGGATGAATACATATCTAGGTTCGTCTAGTCTCGACAAGACGGGAATTGGAATGTAGGTGGGACGTAGTCTCATTCATTCTCGGAAAGAGGCAAGATAGCCTTCGAAAAGACGAAAAGAAAGTGTTGAAGCCAGTCATTTCGATTAACATTCTTGATCTGGGATCGGGGAAAACGTTTACCTAGCTCTTTTCCCTTTTGCCGTTCCAAGAAGGAGAGTGGGGGATGGTCTGTTTAACTGACGGAACCGTCTGTCTATCTGTAGCTTCATCCTGTAAGGAACTTGGAGTTCGAGTACACCTACACCTGGGTGGTTCATATCCAATTTCTATCTATTGAAAGAGAGAGTGGTAGTTTCATCCGGGTGGGTATGGTATCTCTTCCCGAGCATCTTCTTCCTTCAAGCGGACTGATGATCCCTATTTCCTAAAGTTGGACACTACCTCCAAGCTTGACTTTAAAGGGCAAACCCCTGCAATCTGTCCCAACGGTAGATCCGCTACTTCTTTCCCTCCTTTTGGAGTGGGAAATCGATGAAATGAGAAAGTTACAAGATCAAGAATGAGGAACGGATACAAGAGGGGTTTGACAGCTCATCGAGCTAAGAGGTTTAGTCAGCAACCCTTTATCTGCTAGTTAGGAGCGAAAGTTGCTCTTTCCTTTAGCTCTTAAGCTGTCTTTTTTAGGAAAACTTGAGACTATTCCGGCATTCTTTCATAAAAAGCAGTCGGTGAAGCTTAAGGTAAGGTTATGCCGTTGAAGACCGGTATCCCTTCCCCACCAGGAAACTCTGGTCAGTTCTCTTCTTTTTCCCAGTGGGTTTAACATAGGCTTCATCTAAGAACTCTCAACCCCGTGGCATTACTGGTTCGCTTGCAAATACTTTTCCTCTCGCCGCTTTCCCGAAAAGGCCTAAACTAGATTTTCCTAAGCATCTCCAACATTTCCTTTCGCCATGGAGCTTGCATTTATAAATATAACCGGTGAGAATCAATGAAAGCTATATGTACACGTCCAGATCTTCCTATGTCGCGCTATGGCTTAGCAGGAGGTCCGCTAGATAGGATAGACATTCTCGAATAGGACCCTTTGGAGAGATTTCCACCACCGGCAAATGTGCTTTCGGCCTTTCTTCCTTTCCAATTCTCTCTATATTGACATGCCCCAGATGCAAAGATTGAACGACTGACCTAGTTCGCTTAAGCGCATTGACTCACTCGAAGCGTGAGAAGATGACAAAAGAGAGATTTTCAACTGGGTAGGAAATTCAGAAGGAGGAGGTGAGTCCCAAGCCGAGGCAGAAAGAGGATGAATAGCTTTTCCCCGGATTCAACAATTTCCTATCCGGGTGCTTGCTAGCATTCTTGTTTAGCAAACAAGGCAAATAACTATGTACTCAAACTAAGACAAAGAAAGGGGGAATCTCCAACTTACTTAGGCTCCAAGTAGTCTACATCGATAGACCAAGCAAATCCTTGAAGAAAAATACGTGCTAAGGAAGATGTAAGGTGCTGCATCTAAGGATGAACGGGAAAGGAAGGGAAGAAGACCTGCTGAGGGATTCCAGCTCAATAGGGAAAAGGGAGATGAAGCACGAGTTGTGGTTCGCCAATCGCTATGTCCGGCTTTAGATTCTTTCTCTTCTGCATTGCCCTAGAGACCTAGGAGCGAGTTTACGAGCCGGCAGCCTTTCTTTCTCTTCAAGCCAATTCATATAAAATATAAAAAGATCTGGTAACGTCTATCAAAAACCAGGCTCTATAGGTAGCGAGCCGAAATCCGTAAGAAAACGAAACTTGAAAATTGAATTTTCAGAGACAAAGGCAGAATCGGGATCAGACCTCAACTGCGTACGCGCAGACCTAGTACCTGCCAGGTACTGGAAGAAGTGCAAGGAAATTGCAAGCAGCATTGATGGAGCCAGACTAAACACAGACTGGATGATTAAAGGTATTCACGAGGGGTGCTGTATGCACAATGATTGATGCTGTAATCCTGCGTAGTATGAGATATGGCCTTGTCTTAGGAAGAAAAACCTAACTCAGATACAGCCAATCACTGTTAACAACGAAGGAATCTCCGGCATAATCAACAACTTGAATGTGAACTTCAAGTTTACGGTCCCAACTCAAGAAGCTGCTATCGGGCAAGTTACAGTCGAGGTTCTTTACAAAGAAAAGGAGCGCTATGAAGAAATCATTGCCTCCATCAAAAGGGAAGTACCTTATGCCAGGATCACTAGCCAGCTGCAGAATACGAACATTTTGATTTGAGTTCATAATAACTGGCAGGTTTCATTAAATCATAACTTCCATTTTATTAGCTAAATTCTGCAACAACAAAGAAAATATTCTCTTTCTGTCTGGTTCCAATCTACGCGGGTCAAGGAGCCCCCACTACAAACCCCTTAAAGTTCTTTTGAGTTCCGTTTCGCCTATCCGGCGAGAACAACCTATCCTTTCTTTCGACGCTCTCTCTGTACGTAGAGTTTAAAACCATATGTGATGATCTTGCGGCCATTCAGAAGCCAGTTTCTGATGAAGATAAGGTGTTTTGGCTCTATAATGGACTTGGGCCTAGATACGGGGGATTCGTTACTTCTATGCTCTCAAAACCCCCAAGCCCAACTTACGCTCAGTTTGTTTCTGCACTTTTGAGTTTTGAGTTGCGATTACAGAGTTATAACTCTGATGATCGCCCAATTGATCCTAATGTTTTTTTTGTCGGTCAACGTTCAAATAAGAATAATGGAAGAAATTTAAACCGGAATCAACAATTCAACTCCAGAGGTTGGGGATTTGCTCCCTCGGGCCAGACCGGTGTCAATTCAAATTCTCAGCAAAATCCGCACGTGGATTGACCTAGCCAACGCTTTTCTAGCTTAGTACCGATTCAATGCAGAGATGGCCCCAGACCGATATGAACTCCAGCGCATGCAAAAGAAAGGAAATGAGACCTTCCGAATGTATGCTCAGAGATGGAGAGAACTGGCAGCACAAGTGAAACCACCTATGATTGAAAAGGAAATGGTGGGGGCTTTTCTCAACACACTGAAAGAGCCCTATGTCTCTCATCTCATTGGACACACCAATTCTAGTTTTGCAGAACTGGTCATCGTAGGAGAGAGAGTAGAAGACAAACTCAAATCCGGCGAATTGTTGGATACACAAGCTGTTAGGGCGCTGCTTGAGCAACAGTCGGGTACGTCCACCAGTCATAGGCGACCCCAAAAAGCGGTACAAAAAGGGGAGGTACAGATGGTTTCGGCCTCTAAGTCTAACTATTCGCAAAAGCAAGCAGCATATGTCCAGCCAACCACTCCTCAAGCTTTTGTCATACCAACACAAGTGTAACCAACCTCACAGGCCAGCACCGTACAATCAGCAGCTGGGGAAAAGGTCGTCACAGTAAAGATAAAGAAGGAGCCTCGAAAGTTTGACCCATTGCCAATACCCATGTCGCAATTGCTGCCACAGTTGTTAGCACTAAAGAAGGTTGCCTTGATTCCTCCTAGGCCAATACCTAATCCTCTGCCCAAATGGTAGAACCCGGATGCGAGGTGTGAGCTTCACTCTGGAGGGGTAGGCCATGAAACAGATCAGTGCTATAATCTGAAGCATCGAATCCAAGACCTCATCGACCAGAAGTTACTGATATTCAAGCAAGAAGACAAGCGTCATTCAGAACCCTCTTCCCACTCATGAGGTCGGAAGTAGCAGCACAACTCCTACTGCAAATATGATCAGCATCGGGGAACGGAGAGTGAATCCTGCACAGCTCATCACTTTCCCACGGATTAAGGTCCGCCTTTATCCGGCAGAGGAAAATTCTTTCTTTGATGTCAATATGGTTCTCCCAGAAGCGTCATCTTCAAAGCACACCAAGAAACGTTCAAATCGTTACAATCCTCCCAAGACGACTTCCATTGGCCTTATGTGGGGGAATGGAGATATCTGCGACAGCAATGACCGCTTTTGGAATCAGGTGTACCAAGAAATTTGCTCCAGCAAGAAAGAAGGAAACCCCTCATAAAAAATATGAGGCAAACAATCCCGGCACTGAGGGAAAGTTCGAATACCACGTTCTGCCTCCAAAGAATGCACCCCCACCAATGATGGAGCTACAGCCAACATGGTTTTATGATGTGGAGACGGATACGGTGAATTGGGGATACCCAGGAAAAGCTCTTAAGGGAGCCATGAATCCACAGCCAACATGGCTTACTTACTGTTAGTGATTCGAAGATGCCTGCAAGAACCTCTTAAGGAATCTGACAACTCACCTCAAAATGGTCCGATGGAAAGAAAATTGCCAAGCTATGATCCCACCAGTCTGCCCATCAAAAAGAGAAAGAAATTCGATCCGTCCCAGTTCTTCCCCCCTCCGTCTTCTCTATTAGGACGAGCTCCCACGAATAAGGAGCAAGAACGATACTACAACTCGTCTGCATCTGCTTTTCCGACTAAAGGAGCGTCTTCCAGCTGGCTGCTATCTCACGACTTGGATTCGAACCAATGAAGCTACTTGCCTTTTTCCTTTAATCATTCTTGTCCCAATCCGATTGAATAAGGTCTCAACTGTCCCCCCTGAGCCCTTTCTTGCTCGGCTGAATGGAAGTCAAATCGGAGGATTCACTGGCCCCCCGGATGTACTCACATGTAGCCGTGAGGAACCCTCGATAATAGACCTTATTTCACGCCTATAGACGAAATAGAAAAATAAGTAGAGGATGATGATTTGAATGGACAGAAGAATTTCCATTCTTATTTGAGTACCTAGGGAGGGAAGGATCCCGAGCGTAGAACAAGAAGAGTCAGAAATAAGAGTTATATTGGCACGTACTGGTTTAAATCTTTCTTTGTTTGGTCAGTACATCAGCGAAGCGCTTCCCGTTCCCTCTTTTTCAAATCATTCTTTTGCCAGTTGTTGTTGGAAACATAGGAGGGAGCTCTTCCTGTATTTAGGATTTCGTATATATAGACATCCTTATTAGTTTAGTCCAAACAAAACTGGAGTGAAAACGATCCGTAGGGAATCTCTGTATCGAGAAAATGCTTTCTTTTGAACCTATATCGGCAATTTACAGGGTCGAGGGGGTTTTTCTCCCTCCATAAAGGCCTCTCTCTTATTGGCGTATAAACGGAAATGGAAATCAATCCAATTAGAATAGGAAGAATAGGCACATGCGGTTCACACGATATCTGGAAACATGGGGAGGAGCAAAGCCAATCAATCGCAGGGAAGCCGGCACTCGAACAAGTAGGCACGTTCCGCTCTTCTGTCTGATGGAATTCCGTTTTTATGCCCATGTTGTCTAAAGCTAAAACAATAGTTTGCCGGAGGTCCCTCGTCAAAATTTCTTTCCCAAAGGAAATCTCAATAAAAATAAGTAGAGGAGTAGCTCGCACAATGGGTAGGGGTGAAGTACGCGATTGATTTCGTTCTTTATAAGAAATGTATTCCCTTCTAAGGGAGGTGCGGTGTCTGTCGGCCCGGTCATAATGATCGGTCTCTCTCCTTTCCCCGGAGATGAGGATCTCCTCATCAGGTTTCTCGGAGGCTTCTACCCCGCTCTCCTGAAATCACTATACGCAATTCAAAAAAAAGATTCTTGGATTCCGTCCTTCCCATGCCTCGAACTCCGATGATGCATGCCGCCACCTCCATTATCCGACCGGTCTGCCATGCCAGTAAAGAGAGAAAGAAATTCTGTCACATTGTTACCGGGTTAGAGAACCACCCGGACTATATAGGGCGTTAAGCCTCACCTTGGATTGAATAACTATCATTCATGGGCCAATGATGCTTGCTACCTGGCTGGCAAATAAGCGAATAGTATTGCGCTTATTCGATTGCACGGTGGTCTCTCGAGCCTCCTCATACAACTTGATGAACCCAGACAAAAAACGAGCAAGAACATTACTAAGTAATACTAAGTATTGCGTTGCTTCTTGCCATTACTAAGTAAGACTAAGTATTAAGATTAATGACTTAGGCTTTCGCGTATTACTAAGTAAGACCATTACCATTACCATTACTCAGTAATACTAAGTATTAATACTAAGTATTAATACTAAGTCTTTATTGGCGCCATTACTAAGTATTACTTATGCTTGTTCGTTAGCACGCCAGCAAGAAAACGAGCAAGAACATTACTAAGTAAGACCATTACCATTACCATTACTCAGTAATACTAAGTATTAATACTAAGTATTAATACTAAGTCTTTCTTGTATGGGCTTATGCTTCTTCGTTTTCTTGCTCCGTCTCCCCCACGAGTTGTTGCGAAGAGGCCAGGCTTCTTCTATCACTTGATCCGACTTAAATAAAGGGAGGACTATAGGCAGAGGGTTCCGACTCGACCGTTTTCGGGTTGCTATAATTCACTTAAAGCGGATGAATGGATTCGGTTTCTCACCCGTTCCCGGAAATGAATTCAAGATTCGCCCGCATCCCTCCCAATGCCTGGGCAACCCGGAGAAAGCAACCAGATAGATGTATGTCTGAGCTGAACCAACCTCCCCTTGAGAGATAGATAGACTCCTTCACTAGCGTGAGAGGGGCCCCTCTCCATAACACTCGAGTGACTTTCAGTCCCTCGCCTTCCTTTAGTAGTCAGGCGAGTGACTTCGTACCTCTCCATGAAGTTTAGATGCAAGTGAATCATCTTTCTTTCTAGAATGCTGCCCGCCAACCCCATCTCTTATTCCCGAGGGAATACTGAAGTCCCACGCATGAGCGGTGAGGAGCGAGAACAACTAGGGAGGGGAGAGGAGCCAATGAGAGGTGAGCTAGATTCAATCCAACCCGGCGCTTGTGCCTTTGTTTCAGGCGAGAAGACTCTCTTCTTTCTTTCGAAACGGAACGAGAAGGATGACTGCCAGACCAGAAGAGATGCGCAGTGGCTCCTCAACCTTAGTGGCCCAGAGTGATTAGCTTCGAGTAACCCGATGGGGAGGGTGGAACCAACTGCCGTTGAGAGGAGAACATCTGACTTCGTTGCTGTGTGTACCTCTGCTATTGTCTCTACCTATCTAAGGTTTCCATCCTTCTTTCTATAAACCCGGTTCAATCAAACCTATTGGTCGATCTACGGTTTGAGTGTTGTCCCGAATGGAAATCCATCCGTTGTTCAAATGATTCAAGTCCAGTTCAAGCAGTTCAAGGAAAGGAGCTTTACTAGATAGGGGTCGGTCTCGTTATCGATGGAAGATCAAACAAACCGGATGGATGAATTCATTGAGAGAGTTAGGTTTGATTCACTTTTGGTCGGATTGAGATCAGATGGTGTCCTGCTAGAACCGGTTCCTGTTCAATCAAAGGAGGGCCATCTCTTCTATCAGTATTTCAAAGCTGTATTCGGCGGGGATGAGGCGGAAGTCATCAAGGCAAGGGTATTGTTTGTGTTAAGGCTAAAAGGCCAATTGATTGAAAGACTCCTTCGCCACATTAACTAAAAGAAAAAAGAAAGGTAGGAAACAACGGTAAGGTAAACAATTGACTATTTGTGAATATGCTATAGTATTTTTTCATAATTTAGGAAAGAAAATGATAGAGAAATTCAAATAAGAATTTATGTAACGTAACTCGTGTACGAGAACTTGTAGAAGGTATTGGATCCGACGGTTAGGCGGGTGAAGCAAGAATCAATCTGAACCAAGGAAAAGTCTTCCCATCACCGGAGTTGCGTTCCGAGGGAGAACACGCACATGCCTACCTTTGAAAGTACATATCCGCGATCAACTGTGCGAATGTCCGAGAAGAAGGAAGTCGTATACCAGAACCTGCGTAGTCACAGACTCATCAGGGGTCTACAAAGCTCCTTATACATCTGATATCGATCCGATCAAAGAGAAGAAAATCTACAAGTCGGGGCTCTTCAAATCAGATTTTTCCGCTGAAGAACGAAAGATACGCAAGGAGTCCTGGCAGGAACAGAAAAGAAACTACTACGCTGGAACGGTTCTTGATTATGTCTACGGATATGTGACCAGATGCCCTTATGCCTACGCTTCAAAAAGATTGCAAGAAAAATCTGCCGCCCGTGCTGCAGCAGCTAGGAAGGCACTCTGTCCACCTTCAACGCCTCCATTCATACCTCAAACGAAGGCGTCCTCCGCATCACCAGCGGCTGAATCTTCAGCCACTTCCAGTAGAAAGGTGCTCGTCCCGGCCAAAGGAGAAAGAGTTTCTCCCCCTGCAATGCTTAACAAGGCATCTACAGTGTCCACAACTCTGGCTGTGCAACCAAAGGGTGATTATTCAGTATTCTCTATCAACAAAAGATCTGTCGATTGCTTTCTGCGAGAGAACATCTGTCTCTCCAACAAAGTAAACTACAGATGCTTCCTCAGCAGCCACAGGAGAACTATTCGCTAAGCCTCCCGCAGTACAAAGTCTAGCCGTTGACGCCGTCTATATTGGCAATCTTAGCAATGACTCCTTCACAGATGATCTGATAGCCATCACCCAAGTAACTCCACCAAGTGTGTCAGAAGCAGGGCAAAAGGTTGCTGAAAAGGAACCATCGAATGAAGCCCTAGACGGAGAAATCGCATCACTCAACTATGTCCCCTACAGGGACCTAGCTCGAAAGGAAACCGTCACTTCGTTGGAATGGCAGCTCAACCTTACAGATGAGAAAAAGAAGATGGCTACCTCATCTGCAGAATCCGATAAAGAAAAGATCTGCCAACAGCTTGACCAGATTAGCATCGCACTTATGTTCTACAAATGACAAGAAATGCTAATCACTTCTAGGGATCGAAGCAACCAGGTTCTCAGCAAACCCCTTTCGCAAACCACAGGAGCTTCAGAACATCAGATGGGCTGCAATCCCATCTTGCTCAGTACTGAATATCGCAGTCAAGGATCTCGAAGGTAGCAAAAATGGCTATGAGAAGCCTGCCGCTATTGAAGAACACTTAACGGATGTGCCACCCGCTCTCTCAAAGGAAAATTCTCAGGATGATGGCCACGAGCAGAAAAATGGCTATCTCTCTATGAGTAAGCTCCTCAATGACAGCTATACTCCCAAAGTAGAGGATACTAAGGTCGCTCTACTTAAGCCTTGCACGATGGCAGCGTCACTACCAGTCACCGTACCACCTGAAGAGTCATCCCTTGAAACCTTCACGTTTGGGTCGCAGCTCTTTAAGGATCCTGCCATCTCACTCGCCGACGAAAGAACCTCCCAAGAGATGCCCATTGCCCTGAGCATCAATGAGGCAGGTCACATTGGAATGATGGCATACAACTCGGAGTACGATGAGATCCTGAATGAAGAACCAGAAGAAGTTCTCGATGACAGCAAGCCACCAGTATCTGCCAAAGATCCCATCCTATTGGCAGCCGAAGTAGCTATAGCGATATCTCGCGAACTCAGAAGCTCTTCAAACGGTTTCATAATAGAAAGCCATCAGGACTGGAAAACCTACAAGGATGTCTATCTAAAGAAGACATACTGCTTGCCCAACAAGCACGAAGCCATATGGAAAGAAAGATTTCTTTCTGGATTGCCAGATGATTTCAGAAGTCTGGTTCGAACAAAGATCAATGGGGCTCGATAAAGTGAGTTGGAAAGAATTCCTCTCCTACATCGAGAACTTCCTCAGAAAAAATGGGCGACACAGCAGCAAGGATGATCTCCTTTCCCACCCCTTCTTCATTCTCTTTTATCTGGCTCTACCGAGGAGTGAACGATTCAACCTTCAATAGAATCTTTGACGCCCGATAAATCGGATTCCAGGGGATGGGACTTGATAGGTGGGGCTATTTCCAGAGATGACAATTATCCGCCTCCTGCACCTCTTGCCTTCCGGCATCAACCACCGATGAATAGGATGGCGAGGAGTCTCGACTCGAAGGAGAGGAGCGAGATAGTCCTCTGCCACTGATGATGATTCAACTATAATTAGCTCGATCTCTGCTGGTGAATTCAAGCTATGCACTGATGAGATAAAGCATTCCCCGGACTCAGCCTTATGTGGAAAACGACCCAGCCGGGGAAAGGAATAGATAGATTCAGAATCAAGATCTTATTTGTTTCGGAGGAAAGATCGGATATTGCTCTGCAGAACTACCCGCTTTTGGAAGGGCATCAAGATCTTAGTCTCTAGACCTTGGCATTCATCTCGTTCTCTTAGTCGATCGAACCCACGGGGGAGAAAGGAAAGGCAGATGCCCTCCTCTGAGAGCCCCCGTTGCGGATAGCAGCATGGGATACGGACTCGATTTGATTGGTCCGCACTAGGGATATAAAAGCAGTCAGTCAGCGGAAGCAGCTAACTAAGAGGTGAATTCCTTATTCATTTATCTCCGTCTGGGCATGGAATAAGTAGTTGACTCCCATTCGATCGATAGAATACTCAACATTGAATGAGACCATGCCTTCCGACTTTGCGATGAAACCCACTCCAGCTAGGCTCAGGCACGACGAATCTCTCAAAGATTCTTGCCGGATTAATAGATTCAAGAGTTGCTCGATCTGCCGGGGGAGGTGAACCACTGCTATCAAACTACCTGACTGAGAAAGCGAATTCTTCCCTCCCAGCAAGAAAACGGATGCAGCAAGAAAACGCTATACAGCAAGAAAACGGCTGCGCTAACGCAGCAAGAAAACGGATGCGCTAACGCAGCAAGAAAACGGATGCGCTAACGCAGCAAGAAAACGGCTGCGCTAACGCAGCAAGAAAACGGATGCGCTAACGCTATTACCTGTATTGAGCTTTCGCGGATTACTAAGTAATACTAAGTATTGGCGCTCGTCCGTTGCTTGTTCCGTATTGAGCTTTCGCGGATTACTAAGTAATACTAAGTATTGGCGCCATTACTTAGTAATACTTAGTATTACCTTGCTTGTTCCTGTATTGAGCTTTCGCGGATTACTAAGTAATACTAAGTATTGGCGCTCGTCCGTTGCTTGTTCCCTTCCCTTATAGTGGCTTTCGCGGATTACTAAGTAATACTAAGTATTGGCGCTCGTCCGTTGCTTGTTCCCTTCCCTTATAGTGGCTTTCGCGGATTACTAAGTAATACCATTACCATTACCATTACTCAGTAATACTAAGTATTAATACTAAGTATTAATACTAAGTATTTATTGGCGCCATTACTTAGTAATACTTAGTATTACCTTGCTTGTTGGCTAACGCAGCTTAGAACAAGTACTTAATAATGAGCAAGAAAACTTGCAAGAAGCAAGAAAACGGCTGCGCTAACGCGCAACGGCTTTCGCGCTAGCGCGCTCAGCCCTTGCTTGTTGGCAGCAAGAAAACGGATGCGCTAACGCAGCAAGAAAACGGATGCGCTAACGCAGCAAGAAAACGGATGCGCTAACGCAGCAAGAAAACGGCTGCGCTAACGCAGCAAGAAAACGGATGCGCTAACGCTATTACCTGTATTGAGCTTTCGCGGATTACTAAGTAATACTAAGTATTGGCGCTCGTCCGTTGCTTGTTCCGTATTGAGCTTTCGCGGATTACTAAGTAATACTAAGTATTGGCGCCATTACTTAGTAATACTTAGTATTACCTTGCTTGTTCCTGTATTGAGCTTTCGCGGATTACTAAGTAATACTAAGTATTGGCGCTCGTCCGTTGCTTGTTCCTGTATTGAGCTTTCGCGGATTACTAAGTAATACTAAGTATTGGCGCTCGTCCGTTGCTTGTTCCCTTCCCTTATAGTGGCTTTCGCGGATTACTAAGTAATACCATTACCATTACCATTACTCAGTAATACTAAGTATTAATACTAAGTATTAATACTAAGTCTTTATTGGCGCCATTACTTAGTAATACTTAGTATTACCTTGCTTGAGCAAGAAAACGGCTGCGCTAACGCAGCAAGAAAACGGATGCGCTAACGCAGCAAGAAAACGGATGCGCTAACGCTATTACCTGTATTGAGCTTTCGCGGATTACTAAGTAATACTAAGTATTGGCGCTCGTCCGTTGCTTGTTCCTGTATTGAGCTTTCGCGGATTACTAAGTAATACTAAGTATTGGCGCTCGTCCGTTGCTTGTTCCCGTATTGAGCTTTCGCGGATTACTAAGTAATACTAAGTATTGGCGCCATTACTTAGTAATACTTAGTATTACCTTGCTTGTTGGCTTTCGCGGATTACTAAGTAAGACCATTACCATTACCATTACTCAGTAATACTAAGTATTAATACTAAGTATTAATACTAAGTCTTTATTGGCGCCCTACATTACTCGGTAATACCATTACCATTACTCAGTAATACTAAGTATTAATACTAAGTCTTTCTTGTATGGGCCTTGCTTGTTGGCTTTCGCGTATTACTAAGTAAGACCATTACCATTACCATTACTCAGTAATACTAAGTATTAATACTAAGTATTAATACTAAGTCTTTATTGGCGCCCTACATTACTAAGTAAGACCATTACCATTACCATTACTCAGTAATACTAAGTATTAATACTAAGTATTAATACTAAGTCTTTCTTGTATGGGCTTATGCTTCTTCCTTCCCTTATAGTGGCTTTCGCGGATTACTAAGTAAGACCATTACCATTACCATTACTCAGTAATACTAAGTATTAATACTAAGTATTAATACTAAGTATTTATTGGCGCCCTACATTACTAAGTAAGACTAAGTATTGGCGCCATTACTTAGTAAGACTCAGTCTTTCTTATGCTTGTTCCATAAAAGCGTTTTCTTGCTCGTTTTCTTGCTGCCCTATTAGTAATGCGCGCTAGCGCGCCCTACATTACTCAGTAATACTAAGTATTTTCTGGGCTTATGCTTCTTCGTTTTCTTGCTCGCGTCTTACCTGCCCTTCCCTTATAGTGGCTTTCGCGTATTACTAAGTAATACTAAGTATTGGCGCCATTACTAAGTCTGACTTTGCTTCTTCGTTTTCTTGCTGGGAGCCGCAACGCGTCAGGTTGTTTTCTGTTTGCTAGCAAATATGGGTGCCTCTCAACTTAAAACCGCAGCGCTCCTTGTTGTTTAAGCGAGGCGCTCACTTTGGCTGGGTAAAATAAAGTTTCTGGTCGATAAGTCAACTCCTCCGGTCGAAATGAGCTACCATCTGAAGAAGTCAATAGAGTCGCCTCGGTGGTTGATAACCATTTCATTTGCCCGGTGCAGTCGAGTGCTAAAGCCCGCGGGTTCATTGCTCGATCAAGATGGAAAAGAGTGGTTGGAACTGAGACCTCTGGGTCCAGGCAATCATAGGAGTCTTCCCCCTCTAGCCAAATCTCCTATGTTGTAACTGATACCTGCTTTTTCAGTCGGGTATGCAACTCATTAATCCCTCCCATCCTTGTTTGGTAGGTGTCCCACTGCCCAGAAGAGGAAAAAGTGAAATGAAGAGGCGACGGGTTATGATTGATTTCCCGCTATTCTTCGACTTGAGCCTTGAATACCTCCTGGAAGGGGGAAACATACCTCATCTCATAAGAACCCCTCCTAATCTTCTCATCGGCACCAGATATTTGAGGTAGCATTTCAGTGGGCGGGGACCGGAAGAGAACATAAGAAGGATTTCGAGCTGCCTTCATCAGCCGATCAGACATAATTGAATACCTCCGAGCAGACCTCCCTAAATACTCCATACCTGGGTCAATAATCGTTCCGGAGCAAGCAAGAAAGAATCTATCTAGTCCTAAGGGAAGTCAGGCAAGTCCAGATTCTTCCTCCCTCCTGATCGCTCTTTAATCGGTTGCACCTCATTCCCATCCTCCCTCCGTCTTCAAGACGAGTTGATTCCTGCTTCCGACTCCCAGAGATCTCCCTTTCAATGAGGCATTCTCAACTCCTTCATTTTTCATACGTATCTTTTATAAAGTCCTAAAAAAGCTTGGAATGAATATGGTAGAGTGAAAGCGGCAGACACATAGGCAGGTGCCTGCAGATTGGATTTCATTAGCAGGGGCAAGAGCTGTGGGGAAAGCGGGAGCATCAAGAGCAAGGGCGGGGGGAGAAATAGAGCACGCGGCAATTGATCTTGATTCAGTTGATCCTGTTCGAGCACCTGGAAAATGATTCGGAACCTGTTGATCGAGTGAAAGCACAAGCACTTCGTTCGAAAAACTTCTCTCCCTGGAAGCCAGAAGCATCGAAGCAAGCGGAGGGGTTTCATTTGACCGAGTGAAAAGGAGCAGATCCTCTAGTCACAGTTCGCCAGCTGCATCCCTCTTTGTTCGAGAGTCATTATCCCGCCCAGATACGATCCAAATCCGGTTGATTACGTAGTAGCATATTAATATGCTACTACACGCATTCAGTAGATCGAGATCGATACCTATCAGCGGAGGGAGAGTCAGCACCTCGCCCGACACCCCAGAGCCATTTGTTGAACCTGGACTGAATACAAAAGTCAGTCGTAAGTAGAGACAGCAGCCTTAGGGATCCAGCCACATATGGAGTGGAACCCGTTCCATGACTGGTTACAGAGCAATAGGAAACTCTTTCTTTAGTCCACCCGAGGCATGCATTCAGCTTCAGGATCTATCGTATATATGCAAAAGTTTCAGTGGTCTCGTGCCTTCCCACCCAGCCCGGTTTCTTATCGAGACTTCCCCCTTTGGGACTGTGTGTTCCGTCGCCGTCTCGCCAACGTCTAGTGCCCAACCAGGACTTCGTACTTCGTCAGTGCAACCTCGTGAAATAGGGCCAGGGTTCCGTGCGACTTTCCCAGGGCTGGCTTTGTGCTCCGCTCCCTCTCTTTGTCCTCCCTTGCGTTTGGTGGTAACCTCCCCGGCGCGTCCAGTAGGTAACCAAAGCCAAAGGCATCAGGGATAGAGTCGAAGATGGTAGCAGAGGCAGGGGAAGCTGCGCCTTAAGCAGTTGACTTACCATCATATCTCCTAGCACTCCTCCCTATTGGGATCGAAAAACATAGCCCTGCCCGGATACAGAAACAGAGCCCATGAAATACTCGGTTCATCCTGAACCACAGAGTGGAATTCCTTCGCTCGGTTCCGAGGCCAGTAGATCTATTCCCATCCCTTCCAATTCCATAGCCATAGGTAGGCACAGAGGCGGCAGATCCAAGTGCTGATGAAGATCCAGTTTTCCTTAAAAAGAATAAGGACGCAGCATCACAGTCAGCAGCATCGGAGTGGGGGAAAGCAGCATCACCGGCAGCGGATTCTCTTTACCTTTTCGTGGTTTCTTTCTACGCCAACCATAGGAGCCGGGAGAAAGGCATGCCTCAAAGCCAGGTGGAGCGGTTTACATTTTTATATAACCGTGGGTACTGCTTTCATTTCCCTTTCCTTAACTACTTTACTTAACTATACGATCAGTAAATGAATGGTCGAGCAAGCTATGATGACAAGAATAAATACCGGCGTTCCACGGCGTTCCATGTTGCCAGCCCACTAACCCAAGGAGGGGGAAGACCAAAGACAGGAACAGGAAGAGGTCTCACTACCTGAAGTCCAGGAAGGTAGTCTCACTACTCGGAAGTCGTAGTCGCCCAAGCAAGCCAACCAGCCTTTGTTGCCCAAGCTAGAGCTACCCTAGAGCTACGAGCTAGGAGATTCATACGACTTAGCTACTTGTCCGAAAGCAAGAAAGGACGGGAACCAGTCACCTAATTCAGACTTCCATGTAGCCGGGCAACATTCTGATCTTTATGGGAAGCTCTTCGTGACACTCCCTGCACACCTTCGGGGGATTCATGCCAGGAGCTTTAGCGCCTTTAACGCCTAAAGGGAGAGGTCAGATCACTAACCGGAGGAAGATGAAGGGTACTTCCTTAAGTCGTATTCTATTGATGGTCAATCTAGGGCAAGCAGTCGTCTAAAGGCAAGGCTAAAATCAGGCAAGGAAGCGACATTCCACGGCAACATTACATCCATTAGATTCCGTTTTTAAGCTTGTTGTTCTTGCGAAGCTGCAAGTGAAGGCAGCAAGCGAAGGAGTGTTTTGGCAGGTTTAATGCTTGCTTAAGGCATTTGACTAAGGTTTACAAAGCTCCAACATCTACCCAGAGCGCCAGAGGTGCTGAATGACTTCTCAAATAATCCCAAGCCTTAAACGCAAGCCCATAACGGAAGAATAGCCTTTCGGCGCTCGACCGTTGAAGGGTATACGGTAAGACTGGGGGAGATAAAAGAGTAGAGAGGGGAATTGAATAATCGAAAAGCGAAGAAGCATACCAATGAAGATATTTAAGGTGAAGGCGGACCCATTCCTGGATCAACCTCTCCAAAATACCTTCATCATCATCACCATAGAAACTCCAATGGGAATCTCATTCTTTTTGGTTAAAATCCTTCGGAGCTAGTCGCTCCATGATGAAATGTCTAAGCATTCCAAGCTGATAACAGCTCAACACCCCCATTTCTGGGAATGCGAACCACAGCTCAAAAGGCAAAGAGAGTATGCCACTTGGGGAATGTGCCAATAACCAATGTCTCAGCCAGCGCCGACTTTTAGGTCGACCCCGACATGAATAGACACGGTAACCCCCGCCTCTAAGTCTATAGGTAGTCTGTAAAGACACGCCTAGATCCTTAAAGACGAAGGCGCTAGTGAAGCCACTACACGCTCTTAGAACTTTCAGAGAAACTGGGCTTAAATCCCATGCTCCCTCATTAGTAATGAAACGCTTTGCGAACTCCATAGCCCCTGTCACAGATATAATATCTTTCTCTACAGAGATAGTAACCTCTGCATCTGTCATCAGTGAATGGTACATATCCGCAACCTTGGCGTCGGCGATGACTACGTCGTCACCAAGAATCGCATAATCAAAGAATCGCTTCCCGGGATACACTCGCCAGGCCGCCAACCACACCAGCATATGATGCGTAAGTGTGAAGACAGGCCAAGATGAGTAATACCCTAGAGGTTGACCTTTCGTAAACCGGTAGACTGACGCACGAGGCTTTCCGCCTCCAGTTATTGGATCCGGGGATCGAAACCCAACCGCAGTCATTAGAAAACACCAAGACTGCGCGAAGGATTGACCCATAAGACCCGCCAACATAGAACCGGATAGATCCACCGGTAATGAATCGGTGGCAGCTTTAAGATCGAACGAAAAGAGTTCCTTCTTTCCGTACAACCTCTTGAGAGGTGCGTTGAACGTTCCGTCGGTTTTTAAGTGACGGAGGCAGCAATCCATAACCCAATCGTGTAAAGGCCTTACTAAAGCCTGAAACAACGGGTTAGCGATTGCAAACACACGCACCTTCCCACTGCCCTCTAGTTTCACCCCAAAGCGACCGGCTTCAGGTCGAGTCGTCATACTGTCCCACCAGACAGTTTGTGCAGGTAGGATAAGTTGATTAATCAACCAGCCAAATCCGATCTGACCCTCAGAGACAGGCTCGATAGGATTCTCCCAACCGTCTGTCACATAGTGACAACGATCGGAGAACCAAAGAGAACCGATCTCTGCTAGGGATTCAGGCGGTATAAGGCAAAAGAGGGACGTAGCATCAATCGGTAACGTATGATACACGTTCATCTTAAACCTCCTAACTTTATCCACTAGAACACCACGCGCTTCCCGTAAGGGTTGCTTGTAGGTGTTAGGGCCGGACGACCAGATCGGCTTAAAACGGAATCCCTGTTTTCATGGTATCCGTCTAAAAGCCGGGATATACGCGTCCATAAACGAAGAACTTCGCGTCAATAATTCAACACAAAGCTCCTGACACGCCGGTCCTGGTTTGTAACCTTTTATATGTATCGTCGTCGGGTTGACACGTCTTCCAGACGGCGGCACAATCAAAAGCTTTGACAGAGAGCAAACGCTCAAAATCCATTTTACGACCAGGGGCGACGACCTCCGTCTTAACAATTTTCGATAAAACGGAGGTATGAAGCGCGGTATACCACTTCGAGTGAGAGACACAAAGGTCTTTAAAGGAGGCCTTCTAGTTGAATCTCCTCCCCAATACCACATAAGCATAAAGCTTACATGCTTGAGGTATTGACCCAAAAAGAGTGTGGACCTGAGTAGATATAGATCCTTCGTATCTCTCTACACATTGAGAGTATCGCAAGACTATGTTCCTTAGACAACCGACCAAAGACGCACAGTTGGGCCTTGTTCATGAGACCCAACAGGCGCCGAGTACTTTCTAAAGTACTCCGCCAACCCCGCTCAATAATTTGAAATATATTAGTCATAATCAAACTATTGATTCACGTTTAGTCGAGGAAAACCCCTTAATGCGAAGGACTCACCTGGACCTGGAGCCAGTGATCCCCCTGATGGGAGGTTTAGCATCCAGGATGGAGGGCGCTTGGTGATGATCCAAGTCATCCGAAATCCCCGTTAACCCTTTTCAGGGCGACCGGTCTCTCAACCGGCCGGGAACTCGAAATTAGGGTTGTCCACCCAATACGTCTTTCGACGCCTGGATGGATGCCCCATGGAGAGAACCCAAACTCCAATATATGTTTGTTAATTGTTCAATACACTGAAGTTCAAGTACGCCGGGAGGTGATGAGCCTCCCCACCTCGGGTATGACCCCGATGGTGCCAAGCGAAGGAGTGCGACCGACGTTTTAGTAGCTCAGGAGGTCTCGAGGAGGCCTGTGAATACGAAGCAACCAAAAGGTTGCCCTATAATATAAGGGTTGCTGGATGAATTCCGACTAGAAGTGCTATTAGGCGAGTGGTGCAAGCGGGGCCTTACTATAAAGGGCAAGTTAAGGTTGCCCTATAAGGCATGTTGCCGGGCTTTTTCTGGTCAAAGTGTATCTTGTCTTTACTATACGGCATTCGGCTTCTGGCTCTTCTGGCATCTGCTTTCTTCCTGGCCTTCAGCTTGAAGACAAGACTAGTGGAACCAGTTGCCTAAAGCTCTAGTTGGGCTGATGAAAAACGAGCAAGAAAACGAAGAAGCATAAGCCCATACAAGAAATACTTAGTATTAATACTTAGTATTTATTGGCGCCATTACTAAGCCCTACATTACTAATGGGCTTATGCTTCTTCGTTTTCTTGCTCCTTGCTTCTTCGTTTTCTTGCTCTTTGCTTCTTCGTTTTCTTGCTGCTATTACCTGCCCTTAAGCTTTCGCGCTAGTGCGCCATTACTTAGTAATACTGAGTATTACCTTGCTTGTTCGTTAGCGAAGGCTCGAAGAGCTGAGCGTCATGAACGCACGCAAAAGAGAACACACGCGCCGCGGGCGGAAAACACGGACCAGAGCAAGAGGAGCACAAGGATCCCACCGAAGGAGCGAGCACAATTGGGAGGAAATGCAAATGCCCACCCACGAGCACTTCGTAGCTCCCTGGCACATCCTGATCGGGTGGGCCATGTGATCTATTGATCTCCGCACCGGACGCGCGAATCAACGCACTCATTGGCACCGACCCATGGTTACATGATAGCGCTTCGGGATGCTGCGGGGACCTGGGCGGACGAACGTCGACGACCAGGACAATTGATCAGATCTGACCATGGCCGGGAAGAAACATGAACAATCTGATCGGCCGGGCACGAACAGGGCATAGGATGAAACCCTTTCCTTCCTTTCTTCGATAGGGAACCGATGACGGCCGGTGACATGACAGGTCTATTTCGTTCATCGGGGGGCTCCTGGTGGGGTTCGTCGTAGGAATCTTTCTGGTTCCCGCTCCCTCCTTCCCGGCCCTCTTGCTTACTATGAGTTCGCTTCCTACGAGCCCATGCGCGATCGTGCAAATATTGAGGGTTCGCTATTACGAATCCAGATACTATGGGATTGGACATCTGGCGATACACAACCTCCCTCCCGGTGGGACAACCGGTAGTACGATTCAAGGGAATTGGACACTCCCAGAACGCATATACCAAAAACTAGAGTCGCGAGGGAACCTAACCGCGGTAGAGGCTCCCCTCTCCCCTCTTTAGTAGCAATGTTCACTACTGCCGCTGTTGCGGAGCACCCGCCCGTAGGTGTTTAGTAGACATCGGTACGATTGTAGGATGTTAGAACTTATAAGGCAATGATAGGGAGTCTAGTACTATTAACAACCATCTCGCTCGCAGGTCTTTTCGACCGTATCATCGACCACGATCTAATCCCGCCCGCATTCGGGATCGGGCGGAGGTCGGTCAATAGCATAGCTATTATTGACCCGACCGCCGACAGGCCTACTTTCTTCAAGATACGAAACGAGCAGCCGTTTCCGGCTGTCCCTATTGTATTTTAGATGGAGTCATCAACATAATAAGAATCTTACCACAGTCAGCGGTACCCACGTTCTTCCGTGCTCGTAGGTTGACTCCCCTGTGCATCCCGACTAAGGTCTCACAAACGTGCATTTCCCTTATGCATCCAGCCGCTTCACTAATGTGAATAGGTTATACAGAAGGGTGGGTTGGTTATATACTCTTATGCGCGTTCCTTCTTCGAACCTTTTGGTATGTATTGCCCCCTAACTATAGATCAGATCAACCGGACGAGAAACTCAATTCCGCACTGCTGCTGAGTCGTCGGACTTATCCACCAAGGGATTCGTGGAATTTCAGTTTGTGGATTGCGTTGGGGGAAATCTACCAAAGCTAGGCAGATAGATAGACTCCTTTCCCGCTGCTAAGGGAGAGCAAGAAAGAAAATCACATGATTGTTTTTCACCGGCGCCCCTTTTGGGTATGCGGGTACTAAGAGTCCTCTCACTACCAACCAGCAGACATCATCTGGCTGGGTCTTGCCGGTATCAACAAAACGAGAAAAAACAAGAAAATGGAAAGAGCAACTAACTATGGCTCTTGGCCCAGACAACGTCCTAGGCGTAGGGGAGATCGGAGCAACAGGGAACGCCTAGACGACGACGCCCGTCCTGGGCTGCAGTAAGTAGATCGAGAGGTCGTTCCGCCCCTTGTCCCCGAAGATGGGTAATATGTTCTCATACAATGTTGCTCCAATCTGACCTAGCTGGCGAGCGATCCCAGTCCGCGGCAGAGAACAAGACAGCAAGCGAGCGTACCTTTGTTCGCTTCTTCTCCACCAAGCACGGAAGTTTTAGGATAACTGTAGGTCGGTGGCTACCTAAGGAAACTCCGATTCGAGCAGCCCCCCGGCGGGGAGGCATCTACCTCATCCCGATCACAAGGAGAGGTTCACCATGATGGGGGGGTAAGGTACTTCTTTTTGTGTTCCGTTCCGGAAAGAATGAAATGCATAGGGGACCATCCTTTTTTTTTGCGGCATGCTCCTCAGATTTACGGATTCGCAGGGTAGATCCAATCACTCTTAGTTGACTGACAATGACAAAGGCTTGCGAAACTAAGTAGCGCCTTTTGAATTGAATCTTAAGTAGTCTATCAGTGGTGCGAAGCGGCTTTGCCCCTTTTCAGTAGGGGAGCGAAAGGTTATACCTTAGAAAGTCAGCGAACAGCGGTTCTTCTATGTAGGTATGGCGTTCCCCCTTGACTCTCCTAACGTCGAGCTAAGTGACTTCGTAACCTTTGCGTAGCGTAGTAGAATGAAGGCTACGCACCGACGCTCTCTTATCTATTAGCCTAAGCGTCTTCGCTAACTCGCTCGCCTACTATAGTAGGGTAGGCTAGGCTAACTCAGCCGCTTACTTCTACTAATGTAGGGGGCTTTCGTCGCCTTTTCCTTTTTGAATAACTCATTCTCATTATCTTTCATAAGTCAAGTAGGCGAACCTATAGGTCCTTAGTAGCGTTGACAAAGAAGAACAGCCTGTTAAAAGACAGCTATATATCTATATAGGCCAGCTTGACAAGCTACCTTTCCTCTTGATCTGAGAAGATCAATCTTCATTTTTTATGACTTCCACTTCTCGATCCCGGCCCGGAAAAGTCACCGACCAGGGCCCTACCCTATTGATGAATGAAAGAAAGGGTTTATGAGCCCTAGCCCTGTAAGCCCACACCTGTGTAGAGTAGATCGTTCAACACCTGCGGCACAAACCCATTTTTGACCCATTGGTCCTAGTATCATAGGCGACCGAACGGCCGCCCCCCTAATTACTAGACCGACCTGCTGTAATAATTCCATAAACACCTAGCGAAGATATGGCAAACAAATAAAGTAGCCCTATGTTCGGATCTGACAATACCATACCATAATCAAAAGGTACAACGGCCCGAGCGACCAGACTTAACATAAATGTAGCCACTGGAGCCATTCTAAAAAGGGAGAAATTAGCACTACTTGGTGAAATAGGTTCTTTTAGAATCAATTTCGAACCATCTGCTAGAGGTTGTAACAATCCGAACGATCCCACTACATCAGGACCCTTTCGACGTTGCACAAAAGCCATTACTTTACGTTCAGCTAGCACTAAAAAGGCTACTCCTAGTAGAAGTGGTAGAATTATTCCAAGTATTTCCGCAGCTATGTACGTTTTAGATTTTCTATTCACTCATGATCGGGCCTGACCTGGTCGACCAGGCCCGATCATGATATTTCACTCATGATCTGGCCTGGTCGACCCAATCATGATATTGAAGGATGGGACCTTTTCTCGAAAAACTCCGGATCCCGAGAAGAGTTTAAGATGGTGCAACATCGAATCCTGTTACGTTACTTCGAATGGAATCTTAGCCCGCCTCACTTGCCCTTGATGTACGAAGGCATAAGCGAAGTCAAGGGATTTCCTTCTAACTAGTGGCTGAGAGTAAGCAAGCTACCTTCATTCAACAGATTTATGGTTGAGTCAATAACATGTTCTGGGTCGGGAATCTTTGCTCTTCTCTTTTGCATTTCCGCTGCCTGCGTTCTTCTTCGTGTCCGTCCGTATCGCAAAGCTGGTCGACGCCAGCTGTAATGGTTGAAAATAGGGGGCCAACCAAGACCCCCAGCTTTGTTCGATAAAGCAAACGATTCGTTCCGACAACTTCGGACCAGATTAACCCCTATGAATTCGCCGATCTTACAAGATCGATCGGGCGGGCTGGTTGGGAAGGGGTGATTAGCGGAGAAAGGAATCGCTGAGAGATAGATTCTACTGTTTGGTCAGGACGAATGAGTGGCTGTGAAGCATGCTCCGGAGGAGGTCAAATTTACCCTTCCCCGAGTCAGTCCAGTCAGAAAGGGGAGGGCCCGCAGTCTAGACTGCATCTCGGGAGTTTGAACACCATCCCATTTCCACCAAAAATACAACCCACCCGGTTGTCAAAGGTATCTAACCTTCCTTCCTTATGAGTGGAAATCCAATCCCGTTTTGTCTTTTTTGCATCAAAACCAGCCGGAATTGAAACCCGGTGCTTTTTTTCCGACCATTTTTAAAAGCGCATAGTTTCTCCTCCAAAAATGACTTCTCCAGTCGGGGAACGCATTAGATATTTACCTAAACCAGTAGGTCCTTGAGCGGATTACTAAGTAATACCATTACCATTACCATTACTCAGTAATACTAAGTATTAATACTAAGTATTAATACTAAGTCTTTATTGGCGCTCGTCCGTTGCTTGTTCCCTCTTTCGCATATCTTCACTACTGTCAGATAGCTAGTAAGTAGTTCTTGCATTTCCAGTTTTGATAGTTGTTGTCCGAGCTCTTGTCCTTCCTCTGTGATTCAAGACAAAGAGTATAGGCTAGAGTTGCTTTCCCGAGTGAAAAGGGTATAGTGGAATCTCCGAACGAACACTTCGAATCTGTATGCTCGTGCTTTCCGGGAGGGCAGGTCCGGTTAGTCCTTCTCCAATTAGCATCTCGCCTGATCGTCTGCTGAGTGAATAGCAGCAAGTGCTAGTTCAAGTCAGTAATCATTTGATGCGCGGGATCTGTACTGTGACGAGTAAGAAAAGAAGGTTGAAGTACTACGGATATCAGAGCTTTAGTTTAAGTGATTCAAATCAGTGAACTGTACTCGTCCAAGCCAGCGGGTAAGGTTCACCAGACCGGGCAGGTGAACGACCAAGGAAAGTAGAGGATTCGGATTCGGATATAGAGTCAAGGCGTTTGTGTGAAAACTCTATCTGTCTCAAATAGAGAGGGGGAAGGAAGGAAAGCGACTCTTTTCTTTTTCACCAGGAACATAAACGGCATTCGTCAGACTTGAGCAGTAGGTTTCGCCTCGGTCAGCTGTCTTGATGAAGATTGCTTTCAGCCAAAGAGAATTAATTGACTTCGGGCTCGCACCCTATGTGCCACTATCCTGTATAAAGCCGATCAACGAAAAAAAATCCTGAAATAACATATCTAATAATAGAAATCGTTCAGTACGCTAATCTTGAAAGTTTCCATTTTCGATTGAGAAAGCAGCGGGCCCAGTGAGCTCTCCAATAGTGCACCGAAACGGGGCCGGAGAGACGGTATTAGATCGGCTAAGATCGAATTGAACTGTCTTTGATTGAGCGAATCCTGCCTTCCTCCGATGTGATTCTAGAGGATGAACTTGCGTTGGAATTATATAATCTCGAATTTGAGAAAGAATCTCCGCTCCGTCTTTGATTCCGTAGAGAACCGTCTTTGTCTCTCCGCTCGAGTAGGTGCTTTGGTTGACTTTGATTCATCAAGGGTCCAGTCCCAGAGCTTCCGTCAAGTGGGCTTGCCCCGCCCGAAAGTGGTTTACATGGGGCTGGTGAGACATAGTAGTCACAAAGTCTCCTTAGGGAACTGGTTGACTGCAAGAAGTTCATCCGAAACCCTCCTAGTTGAGGAGCAAAAGTCTATCGGCGGTGTACTAGAATAGAAAGGTGCACTATAGAAGAAGAGAGAAGGGAAGACTCTGAGTGTACGAAAAGAGCTTAAAGCACTTACTCAAATTTTGAAGTTCTGACTGACCGGCCAGAAGGAATCAACGAATGTGCTTAAAACAGTCTCGGCGAAAGCCGCAAAGGATACTCCACTTTCCTACTAAATCTCTCCTTATTTTGGTTACATACCTCCTGCATGTACTGACTTCTTCATTTCCCTCCCCACCTACTTCCTGGTGGCTACCATCTCCCATCTCGCTCTAGAAGAGAAAGGGGGGGGAATAATACCTGGGACTATCAAACAAAGGTCCCACAGCGCCGACAACAGCCTAACCGGAATTCTATCGTGCCATTTTCTCCTTTCCGGGTGGGCAAACAACTAATGTATTGATCAGGACTAAAACAAAACTAATTACATTGGCATGATCGTTGCTTAAAACGCGGTTTCCTTGTTATCATGTGTACCCGACCCTTAAGTGTGAAAAGCTGTTTCCTCGCTTTTCAGTTGGCCGTAGAATCCATATTTGAGCTATGGGTCGATCCTGTAGCAGGAAATAGGGTTGCTCGCTTCCTGAAGTGAGCTATTTACTATTGTAGTTTCTCTCTACTGGTGAGCTACTTAGACGAAAGGCAAGAAAGAAAGTAACTAACCGAAATTACTGGAGTATACCCCTCTCCTTTATGGCTTGCCCGCGCTGATTGGCTTGCTTTGCTGAGGAATGGAGTTGGTGGACAGACAAAATCCCAACCTGGACAGAGCGATTTGAAAGAGCAGAGATTGGAGATTGATTCAATTCAATAGCTTTGGACAGAGACAGCCGGGTGTGAGCAACTCTCGTACTCTATTTACTGGATCGTGCGTGATTGATGGATTCCTCTTTTACTAGCTAGTGCTATATCTATGGATTGAGTCAGGCAAGTTATGTTAGATATTGATCGAGGAAGGCTGCTTTCTAGTCTAGGAAGGCGATGGGGCGAGATCTCAGTCAACAGCCATGGAAACCATCCTTAAGCGTGAAGCCCATGAAAGCTTAAGCGTGCAGCCTATGAAAGGTTGATCTATCCTTCAATAAGACATCATTCCAGGGAAAGGTCAAAGTCACTCTAAGTCAGCTCCAGAAATCATTCCATGAGCCGTTAGGACAGCAGCCCTCCATGCATCAGCCTTCAATTCCCTCTTAAGCAGAGCCCTCCATGCATCAACCTTCAATCACCTCTTAAGCTAGGGCGATCATCTCAGTCATTGTCATGAATCCGCTGTTGAATATGCCTCGGGAGAGAAAGAAGGGAGTACGAAAGAAAGAGTGATTGGAAGACAGGGCCTTTCTTCAATCTAAGCTCAAAACGGAAACTCTTGAAATAGAAGAGAAGTCAGGACGATGGTGGAGTGAAAAAGAAAAGGCTGAGCCTCCTCGTGTGGGACAAAACAGCCCAATGATAAGAAATTCAATGATCAGAGATGGATTGCACGTGTAATCATAGTCAAAAAGCGAATATTGATTGAGTCAAGCTCGTGAAAGCGATATCTAATAGGGGCAGGTACAAAACCGATGATCCATTAATGAATTGTAGAGATCTAGTCGGTATCCATTGAGTAAAGAAGACGCAGTGAATCAACTCCATTCTTAATACGTGATTCCAGAGAAACCCACTCCATTCTTTCCTTGGATAGCATGAATGAAACGTTCGCTTTGATGAGTACCATCCATCTTTCTTTTCGGAGTTGAATGGAAAGCACACCCCGGTCAAGAAGATTGTATGAAAGCTAGTACGTTTATTCATTGTAGCGATCTGTTAGATAATGATTAAAGAAGACGCAGTGAACAAAAGACATTCGAAATCAGTCGTGCTGTACGGAGAGATGGAGTACTTCACCCTAGAGCAATTCCCCTTGTGCATTGAATATTGTAAACAATGGCTGCTTACCAAAGAAGACAAGGAAGAGTGGTGCAGTCAGAAGATTGAGTTGTTCCGACGAATAGCCCTGCTTCCCACTAAGAGCAAGTAGCTGTTTTCCTTCCTTTTAAGCCCGGTTCTACCTTGATGGAATAAACTTATGGGTTGATGGAGAAGGGGTCTTTGATGCCTCTTTCAAAGCCATAGGAACGAACGAAGTTAGAACTCTTTATTTGAAATGGATTAAAGCTTGTGAGTCTGTTTTCGCTAATACGAGACATTCCCAATCGTCCCTTGCCCCGGTATGGCATATCATACGATACACCGAAAGGGTGCAACTTTCATTAAACCCCGTCCAATTGGCTGATCGCATTGGCATGGCAGGAAGAACTAAGCCAAGGAGAAGAGGCAAATGCTTTCAAGCGGCATTCAGAACAGGACAGTTGTTGACGGGCGCCGGGTAAGCTATCTATTGGAACAGAATGAAAGGGCTTCACAGGCAGCTTCTTAGAGCATGGATTGGACCTCGAGCTTGTTCTATTAGAATTTCGTGAAAGGGCTGATTGGAATGCTTATCACATTGACCCACAAAACTGAACGAAGACAAAGGCACATGGAACTAAGCTAAGAAAGAGTCTCGACCGACCGCTTTGAGATTTCATCAAGAGTCCCGCGTCTGCGCTTAGATAATCAGCGGCTGACCCACTCGAGATCCCCTCTGGCCCCTCTGTGAAATCCCCGTGATGAACAGCAAACAATAGAGGAGTACGCATTCTAATCTAGCTGCGCTACTCTTCCAATCTTTAGATTGAGAGCCCCGCCTTGATTCTGAACCGTTCGAAAAGCACTGGATTGGCGCATGTCTTCCTATGAAATCGATTCTGTTTCAAAGCTTGACTCAGCTGACAGAAGAGAAGGGGAACTGCTACATATTCAACTACGTAGGTGAACCGCCCTTTTCGACAGAGCTGAGCTTGATGGTGGACCGGGCGGCTTTCCGGTTTATGGTAAAGTGGTGCTCATAATGGAAGGAAGCCTCTTTAGATGAGAAGGAGGATGCTACCAAGGCGAGAAGGAAGAAGGGGAGTTCCACTATCTGAGTTAGGCCGATATCATTAGATAGGTAGGCTGATCTCCGCTTCTATCCTCCCGGGATCAGAAGCAGGCGATGGCGCAAGTGGAGTGAAAAGCTTTGAGTGGAAGGAAGGTCCTTGTTCAGCTCCGCCTATTCATCTCTTTTTTCAAATAGTGAAAGCAAATTCCCCTGTTCTAGTTCTCACTCTGTTTTGGGGACCCCCCAAGACTGTCTTTCCCTTTGTTTCCTAGTCTATAGGTCCAATCTCATCTGCTAGCGCTTCTTCTAGCTTGGTCGGGACACATTCATCGATTTCTTTTAATTGTTCCTGGGCTTGCAAGTGACTTACTGCTTTTGGCCGTTCTTGCTGTCTTAAGTCGTCCTCTTTCTTTATAAGCTGTTAATTTCTTTCGTGCCTGCCCTAAGGCTAAAGGGAGAACTGCATGTCCTACTAGGTGGGTAGGGAAGGAAGAAGAGGGCTTGGCGCGTTTCGATCCGGACAGGAGAGACACTCTTTAAAGTTAATAGAAGCAATTCCTTTTATAAGCTTGAAAATAGGCGCTGTAAATCAATTCAAATAGGGGAGTTCCGAACTAATGCAAGCCCTTTCTCGCCCTTTCGAATGTCCTAGGCGAAGGCAGTGCAGGTGAAACGAAACCCCAATAGATCCCATTTTTTTGATCGCTCCACATAGCTCACGACCCGGCACGAAGAAATCTCTTAGATGGGCGGATGCGAATCTGGATCTATCAACGGAGCAATTCCATTCAAGTCGTAGTCTCAATCCCATATTCAATGAAAGTCGTAGCCGTGTCTGACCCCCTCAATCTTTCTTTCCGGAGTGAGTCAGGCGGCAAAGCCTTTAATCCTGATAAAAGAAAGTTCCCTCAAAGTTTCCATAAATGGAATAGGTTTGAGTGAATTACTTACCGCAGTCAAAGCCAATAGGGAAAGTCAGGTCAAGAGAGAGTCTCTTTCCGATTAGTGCATCTCGCACTTCCAATTCATTCCGAGTTAGAAAAAGTAAGTTCCTTCCCGACTAAGACATTGAGCAAGGTGAATAAGTTTTCCCAGATCTAAAAAAGGTCTCAGAAGGAGAAAGCTCGGCTTACTTCTTGCAAACCAGTAGATAGGTTGTAGGAAGGGGCTAGACGGGATGAGGAGATCAGATGCAAAAGCAAGCTCAGTCTCAATATGCGCATTAGAGAAGGGGGGTTGGCAGAAGAAGTAAAGGAATGTTCCCCAAGATCTTTGTTATTTGTTTTCCCCTAGTTCCCTTAACTGAAATAGTCAAAGTCAGGGATCCAGATTGCGGGGAAGACCCATTCCTAGGATTCAAAAGCACGAATCTAGTGTTCAAGGGAAAGGTCTAGTCAGCCAGTTCTGTGGAGTAGTTAGCAGGTTCAGCTGGGCAGCAGCCCTGTTCGGCTTAAGAAAATGGTTGTACTTCGGGATCAATTTGAAATATCTAAGAAGTTGCGAACCCTCCAAGTTCAAATACATAGTAACGGGAATTGGTGAGCCAATCCAGGTCAAAAACAAGCCAATTTTACGGGGTTGGGAGATTTTGATCAAATTGAGATGTCCCGTTAGAGCTAAAATTGACTAACAGCCATTTTTCCCGAGGTTTGGGGAGGGACTATCATATGTATAAAAGATATTCGATCTTCTCACATTCTACGCTCGATCCTGTCTTACCAGCTTTTCTGCATTCTCCTTGCTAACTGGAGGTGATCTATACCAAGCATTGCCGGGAAACACGTCTCGCACCTAGGTGCCTGAGACAGAATGTGTTACCACTATAATGGTTGCGAAGTCATCGAACAGAGCTCCAGGTAGATAAGAAAAGAGAGAAAGCGAAGAGAGTCGCCTGTCTCGGCTGCTCCATCAGTCGGCGAGTTTCCTTCATCCCTGTGGACCAGTCCAGCCTGTTAAGGGAGAGGACTCTGTGGGCAGGAACTACTATGTTATCTCGTTTTCTGAATTCGCATTAGAGCATTAGAGTATGAATAAGCGGTGCACTCTTTCGAGGAACAATTGAAGAGAAAAATGAATTGGTGGAAAATCTTTAAATATCTCACGACGGCACGGATCTATATACGGAGATATCCAAAACTTCTATATTCTATGTTATTAACAAATCGATGAGATCAACAAGGGATAGGGGAGTACATCAAACTCCTTCCATGCCAGCTTCTAAGCACGAGAATGGCTTCTAAGGGAAAGGTGCTTCTTGGAATGCCCGTATGCTCCAGATGAATGGACGAGTAAGAGACCCGTACAAGCACAATCTTCGGTGAAAGCTCTAGGCCGGTCTCCGTGCGCGGCGTACTCTGAGGTTTGTCTTGCTTGAATACTTCGAAAAGTCAAGGCAGTAGAACTGGCGACAGAATTTCTTGACGGTAGGTCGAATAGATACATATAAAAGGTTGGTTGATCGAGGAGTCACAAAGAGAGTGAAGTTAATGGCTAACGCGGGGAACCTTTGCTCCTAGGGACTCGCAGGTGACGACGACAGGATACTGTTTGTCCAGAGTTGGGAGACTACTACCGGGAAAGCGCACTTAGGAGCGGCGGATATACCACAGGAGGGGTTCGTCATGCTCCTAGCGCGAAAGCGCTAGCACCCAGGGCAAGAGTGGGCGGACCACGCTTGAGAAAGCGTGTTCCTTGGGCTCAGTGTCTGCCTTAGTAGGAGGAGGGAAAGATAGGTGATAGCAAGTCGGTGGTAGGCCGCTTGTTTAAGGTATGCCCAAATAGAGTCTACAGGTGGATTCTCATTTCATGGAAAAGTAGGTGGGGAAATTCTCGATATTATCCCATTCGATTTAAGCAATGATAATGCCGTTTTGTGAAATGTATTATTCCGTAGTTAAATCTCCCTTTGGCGTCTGGGTTTCGGTGGTAGACCGACACAGGTGAACTCTCCCGGCAAGAACGTACGCTAAACTTTTTGCTTTCACTATTTCACCCAAGAGAGCGCTCCGACCGAGTAATGTAGGACAACCTCCGCACTCCGGCGCTACCTTATACACGGGTCAATCCCACGAGCTATCCATTCGCTTCATCTGTCCTTAGGAACATGGATTTTCATTTCCCTCTAGTACATCCTTTCTACTGCTACAGGTTCGCTACTCGATTCATTTGCTTCCCACTTTCAGTACAACAACGGGATTATTGAACACTTTCAGTACAACAACCTGGATCGATTCACTAAACAACAAAAGAAAACTGGTCTTTCAAGTTGAATCTATCTATGACATTATGAAGGAATATTACTATTCGACTCACCACGGCTATCACAACGATCCGTCGGTCCCTCAATTCACTCCACCACCAGCCTAAAAGAGCCCCAAATGAAGAAAAAGAACGAAAATGACGGAGCCCAAACAAAGCCATTTTAAAGCAAAAACCGCTCTAAACCATGCCCGGGGGTCAATTCACCGCGAAAAAGAAGGAAAAAGGCTAAACTACTTACTAATCTCTTTTTTTCTCTTTTTTAGCCCCCCTCTTACCTGGTCGAATGGTTTCGTCAGCTCGAGTCTTCGATAGTCAGGAGAGCGGGACAACAGCATTTCCCAAAATACCTGATCTTTGAGACATATCTATCCCTATTCCATGCCTTCGGCTCGTTCAGTGCATAACTAACTCTTCTTTTCCTCTCCCGGTGGTCGAGAATCTTACATATTACCATCTCCCTTAGGTCTCGAAGTCCACTGAGGAAAGCGCACCTTGAATGAAATGAACAATTGGGACATCTTATTCATCTGTGAGACAGACCAATCCCTATTGAACAAAAGTCCTATTTCTTCTTTAACTTGAATCGACATATGGACTCCTCATCAGGGGTCGAAACTACGTCAATGAAATTCCACTAAGTGAGAGCATCGACATGTGATTAAAGTTCCTCCCCAGCTATGCAGCACGAACCTGTATTTGACCAGGAGGTGGAATTAGAGTTGTTATTCAATGGTGCAACTTGCATTTGACATAAGTAAAGGACCGGTCTCTACCAGTTCTCGTTGAGACAGGTTAGAATGCAAGTCTTCTTTTTTCTTAACCTGACATAAATTGATTGGTGGAATGATGCTGGACTTACAAATGAAGATTTAATAAGAATAGGTTTTTGTTTAATATGGCTTAGGAATAAGGATCATTTTTTTTATTGAATATTTTTGAAATGCGGGTTCACCATGATTGCTCCACAGTAAAAGTTAGTAGAAATTTATATAGACGAATCCGGTGGTTCCACTTGTTCAGCGGGGGGGAGACCTGGTAGGAAGAGCGGTACGCACTCCATGTTCCTAAGTCAAGACCCAGCCCCAGGAAAGATGGAATATTGAATGAATCTACTTTCTTTGTTGTAGAAGGGTCTCGTCAGCATTCGCTTCCTCTCCCTTTCCCTTTGGTCTAGCAACAACAATACAAAACAAGATCAATATCTCTCAACTACCGTCTACCTCTCCCTTTTAGGATTCACGGCATTCCTACCTTTGGGTGGCTTACTGCCGTAGTTGGAGCGAGTCACAGTTCCGATTCCATTTGAACGAGCATTCCTACCAATTCCATTTGGAGGGGTAGATCCTGTCGATTAACTCGGTCCAGCAGCTGTTCCGGGTCAATAGCCCCTCTCGACCTACCGAAGCCATATTCGCGTATGTAGAATGCAGTTGGTTCATTGATTGTTGATACAAAGTTGGGCTCATAACTCCTCAATCCACTACCAAACAACGAGTATGGGCGGCATCGCTCTTTTCTTTCTCTATTTACTTTACTGCACATGCTTCTCTAGTCAAACTCTAAAGTAGCGGTTCACGGATACGAAATGAGTGGACTACCGGTTATGTATATAATGTTGGGCTTTCAGATAGAAAATGCGGGCTGCGTGCGTGTCGGATATACTTTTTCTCGTCAATCTACTAATCACAGCAAGTGGTTCCTTTAGGACTTGGATCAATAAAAAAGAAAAATTTGTCAAAAAATCATCCAATTGACTCAGCAGCGATTGGGGTTTCCTCGTTAATAGAATAGTAGAATGAATCGTCATTACAAAAAGAATGAAGTGGATCCATAATGATTGGTGCTTCCTCTCCCTTTGGTCGAGCCTCACTAATTCGGTACAACAACTCTATTTCGGTATTACGAGAAGGAGTTTACTAAGGTCAGCTCAAGAAGGAGCTACTTTGGTCAGTGCAATAGGGGGCACTTACTAAGGTCAATGCGCGGAGAAGTTGACTATGGTCAGTGCACAGTGAGATTTGTGGAACTAATTATGCCTTTCTTACACGGATGAGACTGATCACGGAGGACAGCACGAATGGAATGACTATATATTACAGATATATATATAGTATATAGTGTGTAGTGAGGTTTCTTAGATTCTATTAGATAAGGTAGTCTTTACTATTCTCTTTATAGGTAGGTAGTCTTTACTTAACTCGACCTTCAGACGCCCAAAACTCCCATGCCTTTCTTGGTTGGACCAACCCAACCGGCGATTTCCGACAAGTCTTTCTTCATTTGGAGAGCAAGAAGCGGAACAAAAAGAAAGCTTTCTTTATCTTTATGGATAACCAATCCATTTTCAAATATAGTTGGGAGACTTTCCCCAAGAAATGGGTACATAAAATGGAAAGATCGGAACATGGGAATAGATCTGATACCAATACGGACTACCCATTTCAATTGTTGTGCTTTCTTAAATTTCATACCTATACACGGGTTCAAGTTTCGATCGATATTTGC